AGTCTAAACTCTAAAAAAATAGGGATATTCGTTTCACGAATCAGCAGTATTTTTTCTGTGCTTCTGTGCGAAGCATACAGAAAAAAATTACTAAAATACTGCATATCCCTACGGGATCAGAAATCAGTACACTTCGTTAGGGATATGAAGCTGCTGGTAGAAAAAAAGCTATTTTTTTTTTACCGCTCGCTTTGGATATATAAAGTATAAATGTAATTTAGGTGCGCCAGCGTTTCGCTAGCTGCTCCTAAATTATATAAGTATAGAAAGAAATTATTGTAGAATTTAAGCTACATATTAAAGAGATTTATTTATATAAATAGGCTTGCTAGCTGATTGTATATATATGCTGGCCGTATTTCATAGCAAGCTCGCTTTTAATAGGCAACCAGTAATATGAGCAATTCTTTACCTACAAGCCTATAATTATATTAACTCTAAGAGAAATCTAATAATAAACGGAGTGAATTGAAATATCTTATTAACTTCAGGAAAAGAAATCAAAAGAGATTCTATGATTAGCGTGAGCTAAAATAGAGTAGCCTAGAAAGTCAAATGGTGGATAAACTGTTTAAATTTAATGGGGAACCTTCCTCAAAGGCTAAATATAATATGTAAGCGATAGTGGAAAGTACCGTGAGGGAACCAAAACAAAAACAGTGATTTTATAAGCAGTTCGGAAAAATAAAAAAGTTAGAACGTACCTTTTGCATAATGGGTCACCAAGTTAACATTAGATGCGAGATTCTACGTAGTTAAACCGAGCGTTAAAATAACGGTAAGTGTCTAAAGTTAGACCCGAAGCCTGGTGATTTTACCATAATCAGGATTATAAAAGTCCGAACGGAATATTGTAGCATAAATATCCGAAGAATTATGGTAGGTGTAGTGAAAGACAATACTGACCAGGATAGCTGGTTTTCTGCGAAACCTATAACAGTAGGCAATTTAAGTATAATATCTTAGCAGGTACAGAATTTAATCTCAGACAAGACATAAGGCTTAACTTGTTAACAAGTTAAGCCCATGTTTTATTTTGTACAAATTGGGGGATCATGAAGATTTTATCAGTGAGTATGTAGACTCGGAATGGCAAAGATATATCTTAAATCATCAGACATAGAATGATAAGGTTGTATGTCAAAAGGGAAACAGCCCAGAACAAGAGTTAAGGTTCCTAAATTATTAGTTGAGTGAAATTAAGAAGGTTTTTATTAAAGTCGACAAGGAGATAGGCTTAGAAGCAGCCATAATTTTATGACCTCGTAACAGAGCGCTTGTTAAGTTTTAAAAGCATCGAAAATTTATCGGATCTAAACAATATACCGAAACCTTGTCCATATTATTTTATAATTAATAGTCTCAGCAAGCTCGGACTATACAATTATAATTAAATGGGGTAGCAGAACGTTGAGCTAAATTAAGATTTTTATTTTTTAAATGAAATTATAATAATTTAACTCAAGTGATAATGGTGACATGAGTAACTAAAAGAAAATTTTCCGCCTAAAGCTTATGGATGTAATTAAGTAACGGCCTCTAAGTTTATGGAATCAAAAGATTAAAACGATGAGACAATCTTTCATACTAAGGACGACATTTTAAGTGCAAAATGTACTGGAAAAATAGTAATAAGTTTAAGCTATGGCTAGAACTAGCTATAGCTGTAAATGGAAAGTAACCGTACCTAGAATCTGAAACAAGTAAGCTAGTAGAGAATACGAAGGCGTAAATGAGCTAACAATCATAAAGGAACTCGGCAAATTGACTACCGTAACTTCGGGATAAGGAGAGCTCATTATTCTTGATTAATATCAGGTAAAGAGGAAGAAGCATGAAATAGTGTTGTACGACTGTTTAATTAAAACACAGCACTTTGCTGAAAGATTAAAAATCTAAGTATAGAGTGTGATGTCTGCCCGGTGCCGGCTGGTTAACAGATATAATTAAATATACTAATATTTGATGTAGACGGAAACCCCGGTTAAAGGCGGCCTTAACGTGAGGGTCCTAAGGTAGCGAAATGCCTTGGCCGTTAAATGCGGTCTTGCATGAATGATGTAACGATACAACAGCTGTCTCTATGATTGACTCAGTGAAATTGGAATAGCTGTGCAGATACAGTTTACCTCTAGTTAGACGAGAAGACCCTATGCAGCTTTACTGTCACTAATTATAGAGTATGATAAACAATTTTCAGTTTATAAGGTAATTGACGGCCGGCTTGCTTAGCAAGCTGGCTCTATGACAATGAGAATCCTTTATTTTTTTTTCATATGAATGAATTGGTTTAGGACGAGCTTAAGCTCGTAGTAAATCAACCTAATTCAGCTTATTTTCCTTTCTGCTGTAAGCGCATAATGATAGATTATACTTAAATTTGGATTTATGCCTGCAGAAATAGATAAGTACCCTTGGTTAAGGAACTATCGCTAGGGGACAGTTTATGTGGGGCACAGACCCTGTAAAGAGTAAACAGGAGTGTCTAATAATTTATAATTATTTTGTTTGCGATTTAAGGTAGTAGAACTATTTTTAATCATATAAAATTATTTATATGTACATTCGTTGTATATATATTTAAAAAAAGGTAGGATTTTCACTATATAGAAATTAGAGATAATAAAAATATTAAGTAGTAGCTGCTGAGTCCTAATCCCGCCGAAGGGGGGATATGGACTACTATGTATTTCATAGCAAGCTCGCACTAATATTTTTTAACTATTAAGACTGGCTATCTAGCTATGCTCTAATAGTTATGTTTTAATTATCTAAAAAGCTCAACGGCTAAATCTTGCCTTACTGTTTGATTATCAACAAATCTTACAGTTGCGTAAGCAGGGCATAGGATCACAAGATGCAACAAGGAAAGATCTTGGATTATTGGAAAAGCTACGCTAGGGATGTTTGTCCTTTAATATTTTATTTCACTGTGGTATGGGTCATAGTCCTACGGACTCAGCTTTTTTTAAAAAAAAAATACGAGCTTGCTATGAAGAGCGGACTTCGTTCTAGCGAAGCTAGCCCCCTATTCCCTATTCCCTGACCCCCTACGGGGGTAGGGAATTAGAGAATCAGGAATCAGCCAGCATATTTTTTCGGAGAAAAAATCCTGATCCCGTAGGGATATCGCTGAGACTTCGTCTACCCGTGCTATATTGAGAAGTAAAAATAATTAATAATATATTGGGTTAATTTCAAAAATTACTTACGCGTTGCTTTACGAGACTCCGTCTATAAAGCTCGCTATGTAAATTTGAAGCGAAATTTATCTTAGCATAAATTATAAGATAAAGACGTTCAACGACTATAAGGTGAGTTATATGCACAGTTTGCGAGGAAGAGCCAGCTAGCCGATATATAAAGCTAGTTGCTTTTACTTGCAGGCTAAACAATAATCCTTTTTTACACCCAACATTATTATTATATATATATATATAAAAAAAAATAAAAGAAAGAATAAATATTTAGAAAAATGAATAAAGACGGTAACGTAGTATTCCCGGCTACGCCGGGAATCGTTAACTTTCAAGCCGCCTCTTCTAAAGGTGGGCAAGGCAAAGTTAGCTCGAAAATTTATAATAATAATTTAAAACAATCTAAAACAATACTTTTAAAGAAAAAAATAGGTGATATAGGAATAACCAAATATTTACCTTCATTTTCTAAAGAATGAAAGAATACTATCTATTCTTATAATAAAAATACATTAAAGAATATACCAGTTAATGATTTAAATATAAACAAAATAATAAAAGGTTACTTTAATTTATATTTTAAAGATCATAAATATACAGGATCTAAATTTATATTATTAAAAAGAAGACGTAATTTATTAAGAAGAATACACGTAAGTAATGCTGAAATTAAACATACTAATAATAAAGCAATAATTACTCTGTATACTCTAAATAGAGAAAAAAATGTATTAAAAAAAAAATATTTAAAAATAAATAAAAAAATAAGTAAAAAATTAATAGCCAAACGTTATTTTTTATTATATAAAGAAAATATAGAAAAAATTTATAAAATCTTAGGTGAATATAAAGATCAATATATATTTATTAGTGATATAATAAGAAAAACCAAATTTATAAAATATAAACTAGAATATTTAAATAAATTTATAAAATTAAAAGATCTTTATTTAAAAAAAGTTTGAGGTGTTATTCTTAACCAATATGCGAGAAAATATCTAAAATACTTAAGAAAATATGACTTATTATATTCTCTTAATCAATATAAATTCAACAGATTGGTGTTTTTACCTAAATTAAGTAATATATTAAATAAAATTCTAGGAAAAAAAATAGAATATAATATAATTAATTTAAAATCTGTCGCATATCATACAGATCTTTTTACTAATGCATTAGCATTAAAATTAAGAAAAAGAAGAATAAATTATATAAATTCTATGTTTAGTATTTTAAATAGAGCATATTTACCTAATATTAATACGATTAAAGAAAGATCTATAATAAAAGGTGATCAAAAAATGGATCTATTTCAAAGTAAATTTAAAGATTTAAAAATAATATCTAATATAGTATTCCCAGCTATGCCGGAAGGCATCGCTGGAAGCTTGGCGCCAACCTCCTCTCTATCTAAACTGTTAGATGGTACATACCCTTCAGATATAAATAATGGAATAATGCATAGCAGCGATGCTAATAAAGAAAATATCCATAATACTATTTATAATTCTATTGGATATAAAAATATGGCAGGTATAAGATTAGAAGTTAAAGGTAGATTAACTAAACGTTACAGAGCGGATAGATCTATCTATTCATTAAAATGAAAAGGAGGATTAAAAAATGTAGATTCTTCTTTTAGAGGTTTAAGTTCAGTTTTATTTAGAGGTAATTCTAAATCAAATGTAACTTATTCAATAGCTAAATCAAAACGTCGTATTGGAGCCTTTGCAGTAAAAGGTTGAATAGGTGGAAAATAAAGAAGGCTACTAATCCCGAGACTTCGTCTGTATTTCATATCCCTTACGGGATCAGAAATTAGACGAAGTGGGTCCGCCTGGGATATGGACTACTACTAAAATATATATATATAATAATAATGAAGACATAGTCTGAACCGTTTTGAAAAAAATGGAAATATAAGTGCTATAGCTATCCTTCGGTATTTCGTATACCGGAGGTATTGCTTGTACAGCAATAAAAAAATAAGGGGGGGACTTCGTTCCCACCTTCATAGGACGCTTTTATGATAACACATAGAACAGGCTAATTTGCGCAAGAGTGTACAAAATGAGTGCGCGGTTTGGCACCTCGATGTCGGCTTAACTTATCCTCATGGATGCAGGAACTATGTAGGGTGCGACTGTTCGTCGATTAAAAAGTTACATGAGCTGGGTTAAATACGTCGTGAGACAGTATGGTTTCTATCTTCTAGGGGGAATTAGAATATAATAAGAACTAACTTTTGTACGAAAGGAACAAGAAGAATTTAATTTGTAAAAGGGTTAAATAATAGTTACTAACCTATGGTTTACCTGTTGTCTATGTGCCCAAATATTAAAATATAGGATAAAAATTCTATATATCTGTATAGCTTTAGCTATACATAGGGATGTTTCTTTCACTAAGATAAATATATAGCATAGGCACGGCAGGAAAGCTAAGTTGGTTAAGGATAAGTGCTGAAAGCATATAGGCACGAAGCTTATCTTAAGATATTTCTTAAATATACGTAAAATATTATTACGAAGGATTAATATAGGCTTTATCCGTACGAATCTGGAGATTTTTAAGAATAAAGTACTAATTTTATAAATAACTATTTATACATATATCGCATGTACAATGCATGCCTATTTCTGCTCAGCAGAAATTAGCCAACCATACCTGGATATACTTTGCTATCGGGTGGTTTGGCTTTTTAAATTTTAGCAAATTGTAGCTAGAGCCTGATTAGCATAAAAGTAATGCAATTGTTTTGTAATCAATAGAAGTAAGTGCGATACTTGCATTGGGCTGACGAATAGTAAGGCGCCAGGGATAAAAAAAAATAAGGCGTATCCCCCAGGCGGACCCCCCACTCCGTGGTCGACGGAGTGGTGTGGCGTGCCTCACACTTCGTTAGGAGAAGTCTCTCCCTAACGAAGTGTACACATATTCCCGGAGGGAATTAGGGAATTAGGGAGGCATTCTTCTGGGAATAGAGCTTGCTAGTACGCAGTACTACTCCTCTCATTATAGAGTTGCGTCTTATTGCCTAGCGAAGCTACTATTCTTCGAATCAGGCAAAGCTTACTGCTTTAGCAAGCTAGGATTAGTCGTCAAGTGGTAATATCACTTTAGACTTATTAGTGATGAATATTTTAAAGACTCTAATTTGACAAGTCTAGAAAGAGTCACTACTAGAGGTAGGGCGCCCATAAACCAGACTTCGTGCGATCCAGAAGAATGCCCCCCACTTCGTTGGGTAGACTTCTGTCGCTAGCGCGATTTTTTTCTGTAGAAAAAAATAATCAGCAGGCTAAGGAGAGCTTGCTGTATTTTCGTCGCGGAAGAATCTTCCTCCTTCGGAGAGTACACTTCGTTAGGGGACTACAGCAAGCTCTATATTAAACTTAATAGTCTTAGCTGGCTTATGCGATAGCAAGTTAATACGCAGGCTAGTAAACTACAAAAAAAAAAGAGCTATTTTAGTAATCTTAGTGGTAAATAAGGCAGAGATGGGAGACTGCAATATTATACCTTAGTAGGGTGCAAATATCTCAGCTCGAGCTTCCACACCAAGATGAAGCTAAACCGATAGTGGTTATGGTTGGGTGCGGCCAATACATCCAGGTGCAACTCCTGTGGCTTCTCCCGTAAAGAGGATTCTGCCTCATTTTTTTAAGGCGCAAGCTTAAGCTTGCTGTAGACGAAGTCTCCCCTATTTCTTCGAAATTAGTCCTTCGGAGGGAGGGATATTAAAAGGACTAGTAGTCAAGCGGTTACGACATAGCTCTTTCAATGCTACCATCGTAGGTTCGAATCCTATCTAGTCTAAAGCGGATTGGTGTAATAGTAACACATTTGGCTCATGTCCAGAGGTTAGAGGTGCAAGTCCTTTGTCCGCGTAGGGCTATAACTTAATAGGTAAAGTGTACTGCTCATAACAGTAATTATAAGTGTTCAAGTCACTTTAGCCCTAAATCTGAGTGCTGGAATCGGTCCAAATATAACTAAAGACTCACTCCAGAAGAATGCCCCCCACTTCGTTGGGCAGACTTCTGTCGCTAGCGCGATTTTTTTCTGTAGAAAAAAATAATCAGCAGGCTAAGGAGAGAGATAATTTATTTGGAGAGGCGAAGCCTATCCAGCTCTCTCTAATATAAAAAACCCTAACACTAGATAGAGATTTGCACCGTAGTCTTAAGACAAGGCTATCCAGAAGAATGCCCCCCACTTCGTTGGGTAGACTTCTGTCGCTAGCGCGATTTTTTTCTGTAGAAAAAAATAATCAGCAGGCTAAGGAGAGCTTGCTGTATTTTCGTCGCGGAAGAATCTTCCTCCTTCGGAGAGTACGCTCCGCTAGCGAAGGCTAGTAAAGTGTATCTCAATGAGCTATATTCATTGGTGATAGACAGTTAAGAAAGACTATAGTTGTAGGAAGTAAGCAATTATAAGTTAATGGTAAACTATTCGTTTACCAAACGAATTTTGTCAGTTCGACTCTGGCTAATTGTAAAAAAAAATCCGAATGGTGAAATTGGTAAACACAACAAACTTAAAATTTGTAGGCAGAGTGCCTTGAAGGTTCAAGTCCTTTTTCGGATATTAAAGAGCTTGCTGTAGACGAAGTCTCTCCCCTTCGGCGGAGAAGTCTACCCCCCCACTTCTAATTTCTGATCCCGCCGAAGGGGGGGGGGCGCGAGCTCTGAAATACTAATTTCTGATCCCGTAAGGGATATGAAATACATATCTCTTCGAAATTAGAAGTCTCGGGTACGCAGGCTAGTCCTGCGGAGAGACTTCGTCTACGCCGACTACGAGTTTAAGTATAACACCTTGAAAACTGCGGGTTCTCTATACGGCTTTAAACATAGCCCTCAGACTATAGAACTTATACGTGCAGCTAAATTAGGTAAACCTCTATCCGAAGAGGCTAAAATAAAACTGGGAGCTAATTCTCAACCTTCAGGTGGTCTATTAGTAGATAATGATAATGTTGAAACCTATGAAGTTGTGTATTTTACTTCTATAAGAAGAGCCGCAGCTTTTATTAATATGCACCCTTCTTACCTAGCTAAATGTATAGCTAAAGAAGGTTTTATAGAGGTAGTAATATTCGTTTCACTATTCCCTACCCCTACGGGGGGCATTCATACACTTCGTTAGGGAGAGACTTCGTCTACGCAAGCTCCAGCAAGCTCTATACCCGGCTACGCCGGGAATAGAGCTTGCTAGTACGCAGTACTACTCCTCGTGGAAGAATAAACTCAGAAAACTTAAGTTTTCTGAGTTATACTCGTGTGTTCAAACCACTCCTCAGTGCGCAAGCTCTATTTGAACGGTTATAGGTTAATGGTAGACTTGTCGATTTCCACTCGATTTGTGTCAGTTCGAATCTGACTAACCGTATTCTATAGGATTTAGTATAGTATAGTAGGATTTATAATTATACATACTATAATAATGCTATTGTATTCCACATAGCATCTACACTTCTTTTCAGTAACAGATAAGCTAGAGAAGGTATATATATACTGAGTATATAAAGCAAGCGAAAAAAAAAAAAATTAAAGAGGAGGAGTACGCTCCGCTACACAGAAAAAAAAAATCGCGCTAGCGACCCCTTACTCATAGCAAGCTCTTTTTTTTCTTCAGAGCTTAGCTAGTATAAATAAGCGGGCGACTCAAACTTATTGTAAGCTTAGCCATCTAGCTTGTGCTGGATTAGCAAGTGGGCTATATCTTATAGAAAGAATTAAGAATATGAAGTTTCATGTGATGAAGAATGCGATAGTTAGAGCTATGTACGCTAATTTAGCGTGGGCGCACTCTTTGCTAGGGAACTTTGTTCCCTAGCAAAGTATAAAGATAAAAAATAAAGAGGAGTCTTTGCTAGGAACAATCTCATCCCCCTATTCCCCTAGGGGGAGAGACTTCGTCTCTCGCAAGCACGCTGATTCTTTTTATCCTAGCTACGACTAGATAAGCGACTTTAGTTTAGTACCTTAAGGAAGTACTGAAGGTAAGTAGGCTGTGTGCATAGCTCTAACTACCAAGTTCTAAAGAGCATAAAATGCTAATGTATATTATATGCGATTCGCGATTCCCTATTCCCAGAAGAATGCCTCCCTAATTCCCTAATTCCCTCCGGGAATACGGGAATATGGGAATATGAGTACACTTCGTTAGGGAATAGGAGTACACTTCGTTAGGGAGTATTTCTCCGGAGGGAGCAAGCTCTTATATATTTAGCCTGTAATTATAGCGCGGTTTAATATTCTTAAGGTGATATGGGGAGTAGACCTCGTATCTCCACCTCCGGCTCCCCACCATATTGGTGGGAGCGGGAGTCTTAGTAAGTCGTAGGCTATTATTATTAACTTAACTAAATGCGACTACTAGTTTTATAAATAACAATACCTTAAAAATGAAAAAAAATATTAATCTTCTTTTAGTCCGTCTTTTCGTTAGATTCCCTTGATCTCTGCATTCTGATCCCAGCGTAGGGGGTAGACTTCGTCTCAGCAGAGATCTTCAACAATATATAAATCTTCGTACTTTTATAAATCGTCAGAAAATCAACAGGCTATCTAAAAATTCTATAGAACTTATTTCACGATATATCTTTAATATAAAATTATATCAATTTTTAGCTGTAGTTTTTATTCATGTAGCCGTTACATCTATTCAAATAGATTTGAATTTATTCTTAGAAGTGTTAAATAATCTTCCCGAAAATTTGGGATCATCCGTAGGCGTCCCAGAGCTAGCTAAAAACATTAAATTAGATAGTAATATAAATTATATCTTATGTTATAGTCATAGATCTTTATTTGGATTTAGGACTTATATATTAATGGTTTTAATATTATTTATAATATTTCCCATACTTTTTATAATACAAAATTATATTTTTATAATTTTAAGTATATTAAGTGTAATATTAGTTAAAGCTTTAGCTCTAAATTTTTATCAAAAACATTTTCAGTTTTTTTATAGTGGCTTGCCCAGTCATAAAAAAGTAGATTTTAGAGAAAAATTAGTGCACTTTATTACACTGATAATAAATAATATAGGGAAAATTATAAAGCATTTATTTAAAATGTGAATAATATCTATTATAATAATATATATTTTTAGATATTTGCTAGCTACTATGTTATTAAATATAGATGATAATAATAGTTTTATAATAACAATATTAATACTTACTCTTCCTTTACCTATGTTTTTTTATTTGCTAAATTTTATAGTGAAATATCTGAAGAAAGAATCTATAGAGGATAAAGATTATTATTTGTATAATGATTACGTAGTAAAAAGAGTAAATCTATATAGAATAACATGTACTATAATTGTAAACTACTTAATTCAAAACTATTATAGTACAATAATTATATCTATAATAATAAAAGGGTTTATTGTTATAATTATAACATTATTCACAATTTGTATAATATACGGTATCTTGCGAATAAATAAGCCAGGATGGCGTGGCTCACACTTCGTTAGTAGACAAAGTACAATATCGTGCAGTAGGGTTGACCCTCTCTCCGATGGCGATTCTGGAGTCCGAGCTTCCCTAACGAAGTGTATCCCTCCGGGAGAGAGGGTCGGAATAAATAAGCATGAGCCTATACCACTTAAGAGCGCATTGGATCTAGCGGGGTCAGCCAGCTATATAGCGGCATTTATATCACTAACTCCATTTTTACAGGAAGCATGTAATTCAGGTTTCAGTAAGTTTTATTTTAATGAAGGTAACCAAAGATATTACGAGTGGAAAGGCATACCTTTCCGTATGCCAGGTGTAGTAAAGTGTGGACCTGAACCAACCATCAATATCATGCAGGTGCGAAAAACAGAAATAGCCCTGGCGAAAGCGGCTGAAGAAGCTCGAAACCTACATAAAGTACCCGATACGGACGTGGGTATATATTATCGAAATCTAGATGCAGCCATAGAGAAAGAGGCTGCTCAAAACCTAAATAAAGAAGCCGTGGCGAAAGAGGGTGGGGCTTCTTTATCTAGATATTATCGAAATATAGATGAAACCATAAAGAAAAAGGCTGATTATGTACCTGTTACTGAATCTGTTCGACAAGGGCTAATAAAAGAATATAAAGATAAATTAAATAATTCTCCTATCGTAAATATTACGTGAAAACTTAAATATAATGAAGGTATTCAAAGATCGCAAGCTAATTTCACAGTAAAACCAATAAATTATTTTTATAATACTAAATTTTATGGGGCGGTTTCTTTGGTTTTAAAAGGGAGATTATTAATAGTTAATATAATTAGACATGACTTGCCTGGTTGTGTCTTTATGCCTACTTATTATTTACAAAATGCAAATGTTACGGATAGTTCAGCCAAAATTAGGGATATTACAACAACATTAGAATCTAAATATGGTATAATGTTACCCCAGATAGGGATAGATAAGGTGGAGAATAGAATTAATGGTTTAATAATATTTACTCAAGCCGAATCTATAGATAATACAAGTTTATTTAGAGTATGAAGGCCTTCATCGTATTATATGGAACCCGAACTAAAAACTGTAAAGAATTATTACCAAGAAAAAAGTCAAAATAATCTTAGAATTAGAGAATTTGATACTACTGATAGTATTAAATTCTCTAAAGACTTAAAGAAGGTAGTAGGAGTACAAGGGGAAGCTATAAAAATAGCTAATAATGAAAATTTTGTAATACATGAGGACAGATTGGCAGCCCGGAAGTTAGCTTTTTTTGAAAATACCTTAGACAACGAATATAGAAAATTAGTGGAATTTTATTTAACTAAAGGTCAAAAAGCTAACCCTAAGGATTTCATGATTTGAGAAGAAGATGGTTCAGATAAATCTAGACTTAAATTTAAAGACTTAATGTATAAAGCCCGGTCTGAAACAAAATCTGCTATTCAAAAAGATGAATATCTACTAGCTCGTCCTAAAGGAAAAGAATGGGATTTAGTAAAATTCGCAGAAAGGCGAATGTCTAGAAATGACAGTAATAATGAATATATGGATAATGATTGCTATTATTTCAAAACTCGTCGTGATTATCCTATAAACCGTTTATTAATAACTAGAAACCAAAGTCATATGACTTATTTTAGTATGTATAAAGAGGGAGTTGCGGAAGGTTATAAAATCAGAAGGCAAATGCTGGGTGAATTAGATGCTAGCATAAATTTACCATTAGAAAAATCTAGAGCAGAGTTAATAAAAAAAATCGCTAGTAAATTGACTAGAAGTGAATTTACTAAATTTCAGAATATTTATGGTGTTTCTATTAATAGACTTACATTTGAATTTTTTCAGTTAAAACCCACTGATAGTAAATATTTTGGAATAAACACTACAAGTACAACATTTGCTCCAATACTAGACAGAAATACAGATTACGAACTTTATAGCATTATAGACGTTAAAAATGATAGTGTAAAATTACCTTTTGTTTTTAAACAAGGAGGTATGTCTAATATGACTATGCCTACACATGACTATAATATGTTAGATAATAGGGATGAGGTATCTATTCGTAGATGTATGGATTTTATCTATACAAATTCAGATGGAAACTTAACTTATCAATCAGATAAGGATAATTTTAGTGTTCTAGCTGGGGTCGATAAAAATTATCCGTATCAATCAGATATGGATAATTTTAGTGTTGTTAAAAAGAAAAGTGTAGGTTTTACTAAAAAAGCTGTAGACTATAAAAATAAAAACCCTAAGTCAGTTAAATATACCTTAGATGGGTTTAATAATAGATTTTTCCGTGGAAAAAGTATATCTATAGAGTTGCCCTTTGAGAGTATAAAACTCTTGGATATTATACCACATGAATATCACCAAATATCTCTGGGAGGGAAAAGAGTTAATTTTGATTATGAAGGTGAGCAAAGAGTCAAATCTTCTATACCTAATACTCTAGTTATGAAAAAAACTAGAAAACTTAACCTTGAGTTTACTCTACTAAAACAGGTTTATACTACTAAAGGAAGTAATAGTAAAATTACATTAAGGTTTACTCCAACTTGACCACCAGATCCTTCACCAAATGGGGATATAGAAATCCCTAATCTAATATTGCAAGTTGCTAACTTGAATAATGATAGTACAGATCTAAATCCACGTACTCTTGAAGCGCATTATGTTGAATACGACCTCCCCTCCAGAAGGCCAACCCCTAGTACTAATCTACCAAATGAAACACCTCTTCATCCCTCAGGGTCAAATGAAGAGGAAGAGGATATCTATGGTTATAGCGGAGATGAGGATAATAATGCTCAAAATAATCGTGAAGTAGCTTCTGCTGTGCAAGCGAGTGAGCAACCACCAACAGTAGAATCCCCTATGGAGCTACCTTTTGAAGACAGCTTTGCGGATGCGCCTTATCCATATGAGGCTGAAAGTCCAAAGGATAATGATAACAATAGTGGTTCACGCAAAGGTCGTACAGCAGTGGCTTCGGGTGACCAAGTGGTAGAGGGGGAAGAGATTGCTCTAATATCCGCAGATGATATGACCAGTGAAGGGGATTTGGCTTTTTCACCGCAATTTTTTATACCAGAGTCAACTCCAGATAGTATTTCTAGCGACAACTCTAGTCCTATTAATACGCAAGCTAACCAGGGAATGGGTGAGATCTTAGAGTCAAATCTTGTTAACCGCGATGAGCCAATGCAAGTAGATGAAGATTTGTATCGTGAAGTTATGAATAATGTGGTAGGGGAAGCCACAATGGAAAGTATAAATCCTATCTTACTTCTTCCTGATCTACCAACTAGTAATCCTGAACCGGTGGATACTGAAGATAGTCCACTGTCTACTGAAGATAGTCCACTATCTATGATGTCAGACAGTGAATTCTTCGAGCTAGAACGTCAAATCGCGAGTCTAAAGCCTTCTTACTTAGAAGCGGATCCTGGTGAGGTAGACGGTTCTGGCCAAGATGCGGCTGACCCAGAGGCTATTATAATATCTTCAGATGATAGTTCTAGTGATTCAGGTGATTATGGTAATAATTATAGTGAGGCAAGTCCGATTACGAGCTTACCCGGGAATAGGGCTGGCCAAATGGCTGACCCAGAGGCTATTATAAGATCTTCAGATGATAGTTCTAGTGAGGGGGTACCAACGCCACCTAAGGAAACAGATTTTATAGCTAGACCGCTTAATACTCCTGTAGCGGAAGTTATTCACGATAGAACTGGAACTAGGTTATTGACTGTTGATATTCATACTATGTTAACGGTAATCGGCCCACCAAATGCACCAGAACCTCGTTTATGGAGTGTGGGAAATGCAAATTATTATCTCTCGATGGCTCCTGATTTTTTTTACGAGCATTATCCTAGGGGTACGGAGGTAATGCCTCCTAATAATTATCCGTCCCAACAAATTAATGTTTATATACCTCCGCCTAAGGATAAACTACGATGCGAATCAGATGGGCGTATTGGGGAAATTTGCATATGTCGTGCAGAATTCGCTACTGTAGTACCATTAGTAAATTACCCTAGGTCGAGTTATATAGAAGGAGCGCTATTCATGAAATCAGTTTTATCCTCAGAACCATTAGGAGATAAGGATTTGAGTGATGGTTTTAATTTGAGTGATCGTTTTAATTTTTCTTCGAATAGTTATACTAATGCTTATTTTGCACCAGAGCCAACTCCAGATACAGATAGTATATCTAGCGATAACTCTAGTCCTATAAATATGCAAGCTAACCAGGAGGAGGCTGGTAAGCCGGAGGTTACTCTAATATCTGCAGATGATATGATCAGTGAAGGAGATTTGACTTTTTCACCGCAATTTTTTATACCAGAGTCAACTCCAGATAGTATTTCTAGCGACAACTCTAGTCCTATTAATACGCAAGCTAACCAGGGAATGGGTGAGATCTTAGAGTCAAATCTTGTTAACCGCGATGAGCCAATGCAAGTAGATGAAGATTTGTATCGTGAAGTTATGAATAATGTGGTAGGGGAAGCCACAATGGAAAGTATAAATCCTATCCTACTTCTTCCTGACCTACCAACTAGTAATCCCGAACCGGTGGATACTGAAGATAGTCCACTGTCTACTGAAGATAGTCCACTGTCTATGATGTCAGACAGTGAATTCTTCGAGCTAGAACGGGAAATATCTAAGCTAGGAAAGTCTATAGGAAGAGACAAGAAAGGACAAAGTAGTTATAAGTAGGGGCGCAAGCTCTTACTGGTAGATAGCTATAGGTATTATATAAGCTATCTACCGTAGGGGACATAATTTATTTGGTAGAATGCTGACCTTGCATGTTAGAAGGCTCGGTTCGAATCCGAGTGTCTCCATATAAGCTTGTGAAGCTCAATTGGTTGAGCAGAACGTTTAAGTTGTAAGATATAATATTTAAACTTCGCTATTAGTAGAGAATTGGAGGTCTCGACTAATTCCGGCTCAATATCCCTCCGGGATTAGGGATCAGCAAGCTCTAGCTTGCTAATTTCTGATCCCGTAGGGATATGAAATAACAAATGGTTAATAGCTACGAGTATTCCCGATTCCCTAACGAAGTGTACCCATCCTTCGGAGGGATACACTTCGTTAGGGATACACTTCGTTAGGGATACACTTCGTTAGGGAGAGCTCGCCCTAATAAAAAAGCACATGTAACTCAATCGGTAGAGTGAAATATTGAAGCTATTTTTGTTGTAAGTTCAAGTCTTACCGTGTGCATATAAAAGTGTAGCTTTAGCTTGCTAATTCTTATAGTAGGCGGAGGCTCTAGCTTCGCATGCGCCTTACTCGAACGAGAAAAAAAAATAAAGGAAGAGGCGGAGCCTATTCGTTACCGCCTTATTTTAGAGCTTGCTGATTCGTGAAACGAATATTACTATCCATATCCCTCCGGGATATGGATATGCTTGCCCGATTCGTACCACGAATTCCGAAGGGATACACTTCGTTAGTGCTAATCCATATCCCTCCGGGAGAGATTTCGTCTAGGCAAGCTCGATACTTCGTCTACCTGAGGGAATATGGATATGCACTACTCTTATTTTTTTTTTACTTCTCGTGCTATAAGGGACTTTAGTATAATGGTGAATGCATATGACTTTTAATCATTAAAATGTAGGTTCGAATCCTGCAAGTCCTATATTTCTAGCTAGCGAGGATAAGGTACACTTCGTTAGGGAGGGAAAAAAATACAGGCGGTAACGAAGTCCCCTCTTATATTTTCGTCGCGGAAGAATCTTCCGCGAAAATCCGCAAGCGACCCCTCCCAGCCTACGCCTACTCGTATAGCAGTAGACTTCGTCTCTCCGCAGGAGCAAGCTCCCCCTAACGAAGTGTGAGGCACGCCACCCATCCTTCGGAGAGAGAGCTTGCCCTAGATGAAGTCTCGAGCTTGCGTAGTCCTTACACTTCGTTAGGAGTACGCTCCGCTAAAAAAAGAAATAAATTTAATTTTTTTTTTACTCCGGTAGTCCCCTACCGGAGTGTACTCGTCAAGAAGAATGCCCCCACTTCGTTGGGATTAGGAGAAGTCTCGAGCTAGCTGAGTCCTAATCCCGACGGGGATATGGATTACACAATTAAAAGCAGGCATGTCGGAATGGAAGACGAAGTCGTTTTAGGTGCGACGGGTATTATTACCATAGAGGTTCAAGTCCTCTTGCCTGTACATTAATAATTATTTAGCCTACTCCCTAGTTTAATTACGAGCTTTAGCTTGCTGAGTCCGAAGGACTATAGCGATAAAAAAAAAAAGCAAAGTTCGAGGCTTCGCCTATCCGATATTCGTGGAACGAATCGCGCAATATTTTTTTTCTTCGAGCTTACTAGTACTAATCCGGCTCCGCCGGATATGTACTATAAAAAAAATCCCGCAAGCTCTGGTGGCGTCCCTCACACTTCGTTAGGAAGAGCTCGCTGATGAGGCGAAGCCTACTCCGGACTATTGAATAGGGGAGGGGCTATCTTGCCTCCTATATCTATATCCTGTCGATTAATGGGTAGATCATAAATTTTTGGTATTTACAGTCGGTGTTCGAATCACCGCAGGATAATTTTATCTTAATATTAGTAGCGAAGCGCGAAGCGCGAAGCGCGAAGCATATCCTTCGAATTTTTTTTATCTAATCCCAACGAAGTGGGGATATTCGACGAGCCCCCTAACGAAGTGTGAGGGACGCCACCCATCCTTCGGAGGGAGAGTAGGCTGATTCCTTAGCTCGCGGATTTTTTCCTGTATTTCATATCCCTTACGGGATCAGAAATTAGTGGCTGGCGTGCCTCTTCGAAGAAATATGCCCTGATCCCGTAGGGATAAGCACAGTAAAAAATATCCCAGAGGGGGCATTGTTCTGGAATAGGGGGAGCTTGCGTAGTGCTTACACTTCGTTAGGAGTACGCTCCGCTAAAAAAAGAAATAAATTTATTTTTTTTTTACTCCGGGAGTATTTCATAGCAAGCTCCTGCTAACTAAAGCAACTAAAGCTAGATTTATTAAGGTAGACATAACTCAATCGGTAGAGTGGTTATTTGTGGTGTAACTTGTTCTCGGTTCGATCCCGAGTGTTTACCCTAGGAGCTGTCTCTATTCATATAGCCAGCATATATAAGCTAAAGCTAGAATTAGTGCGCTAGCTTGCCCTCTTTGTTCAGGGGAACGAAATTCCTTCTATAGTAGGCTAAAGCTTTAGCTTGCGAGAGTAAGAAAGTTCGAGGCTTCGCCTATCCGACCCCTGAATCAGTAGCCTTCGCCTAGCCTTCGCCTAGCCTTCGCCTAGCCTTCGCCTAGCCTTCGCTAGCGGAGCGTACTCTCCAGAAGAATGCCACCAAAGGGGGCATTCTTCTAGGAGGAAGATTCTTCCATATTTCTTCGAAATTAGTATGCTCCGCTAGAAAATACAGCAATAAAAAAAAATAAAGAACTTTATAGAGCTTGCTGAGTCCGAAGGACGTAGTCCTTCGGAGAAAAAAAAAAAAGAAATAAATTTCGAAGAAATATGGAGAAGTCTATGTATTTATTAGGCGGAGGTTACTGCTCTCGTTCCCTCTTCGAACCATAACCTCCTCTTACTCGCAAGCTCGTAGTAATATGCTATTAAGCAAGCCTAAGTAGTTTAAATGGTTAAAACTCTAATTTCATACGTTAGTAATGAGAATTCGATTTTCTCCTAAGGCTCGCCGTGAGGCCATGGTTAAGTCTAATTAACTAGCAAAACACTTAAAAAAAAATGATTATATTATCAATAATACTAGTTTTACTTTCAAACGCCGTCAATATAAGACGAGATATATCGATACTATTTAATAGGATAGCGATATTAATATTAATTTATTGTATTTTACATGATATCTCTTCTTTAGCTGTTGTAACTAAAGGAGTCGGTTTACATGGTGGTTTATTACTTATGACAAATATCACACAAATATTCCATATTTTTATCTTTTTAGTTAGTATATTAATATTACAATTAACTAGTTTTTACCCTAGAAAAGTATGAGTGTCAGAATATTCTTCTTTAAAAGATTTATTGTTATATAAATTTATTTATTATAACACAAAAATAATAAATAAAATGGGAGAACATTTTAAAATTATTGAATATCCTAAACAACAACAACCTGGGAAGTTGTTTCAATTATTAAGGGATAAACTGTCAAATTCCGGGGAAGCCCTAAAGCTTTTGATACCAAATCTGGTTGAATTATACCGTGGTGGATGAACTAATTACTCATGTATGGTAACAAGTCAAAAGATTCTTGAAAAAGGAATGGGTAATCGCGGATCTAAGTCAACAGTATTTGTGCGCAAGCTATATACTGTTGTAAAAGAGCAACGAGTAGACGGCAGTTGTAATGGGTTAGTAATTAATCCATTGTTAAGGTGTACTCTAAGAGGATTCGAAAGAATATCCTGATATGGAATCCCATCTAATCAAATTCTAATCAAACGCTATTATACAACTAATGATTCAAATACTAATATTGAATCAGAAATATCTACTATTAATAAAGAGAGTTTTAAATTAAATCCTTGATTTATAACAGGATTTACAGACGGAGATGGTTCATTCACTATTTCTACCTCTAAAAAGAAATCAGGTACAGGTTGAAAAATTCATCCTACATTTACTATTGGGTTGGATATAAAAGATTTAGACATTCTAATTCAATTTAAAGCTTACTTTAATGCTGGTAAAATCTACAAAAGTAAAAGAGGAATAATCTATTATACAATAGGTTCAACTAAAGATTTACTAAAACATGTTTTACCTCATTTTGATAAGTATCCTTTATCATCTCTTAAGTTGAAGGACTACTTAGTATTTAAGAGAATACTTCTTCTTATGCAGAAAGGGGAACATCAATCTTTATCTGGTTTGTTCAAAATCTTCTCTGAAAGAGCTAATTTAAATAAGGGATTACCTAAGGTCGTAGAAGAAGAATATCCTGATTTAAAACCTGCAGTGATTCCAGAACTTAAAATAGCCCCTACGATAAACCCTGACTGATTAGCTGGATTTATAACAGCTGAAGCATCTTTCTTTATTTCTATCTATCCAAGTAAAGATAGAAAAGTAGGATATGCAGTGAGTCTAGTATTTAGTTTAAGTCAACATGCTAAAGATTTAGATTTACTAAAAAGAATTGCGGATTCTTTAGAGTGTGGAATAGTAAGAAAACATAAATCTCGTGAAGCAGTCGAATTAGTTATTACTAAGTCAGAGGACATAAATCAAAAATTGACACCTCTTTTATCTAAACATACTCTATCAGGAGTAAAGTTATTAGATTTCGATAGATTTCAAAAAGCCTCTATTTTAATAAATAGTAAAGCACATTTAACATCTGAAGGTATTAAATTAATAAAAGATATTAAAGATACAATGTATAATAGAGGACTGTAGATTATCTTATTAATTTCACTAGGTTATGGGTACTGGCTATAATCTGTACCCTGACGGTGGGTTTAAGATAATCGATTAGAATTTGTATGATAAATCCATATTTATCGTTAATTATACTATTTGTAATTACAGGTGCAGTATTATTAATGTCAACTAATGATTTAGTATCTATTTTCCTGGCTATAGAATTACAAAGTTATGGTCTTTATATATTAAGTACTATATATAGAAATTCAGAACTATCTACTACAGGAGGTTTAATATACTTTTTATTAGGAGGATTAAGCTCATGTTTTATCTTATTAGGAACTAGTTTATTATATGCTAATTCAGGTACTACTAACTTAGATGGTTTATATATCATAACTAGTATAAGTGATCTTTCTACAAATTTATGATATACACCTTATTATATTAATCTTTCTTTAGTAATATTTACAATAGGATTCTTATTTAAAGTAAGTGCAGCACCATTCCATTTCTGATCACCTGAAAAAGGACTTAGGGAATCCTTATCAACATACGTTGGGTGTAAACTATCAAATTCCAGGGAACCCCTAAAGCTTCTGGTACTAAGCCATACATGAAAATGTATGAGTGGCTGAATTAACTACTCAGGTATAGTAACAAGCCAGAAGATGAGTGAAAACAAAATGGGCAATCGTGGATCTAAGTCAGTAATACATGAGACTAAACAGTCATGTATTATTGTAAAAGAGCAACGAGTAAATGGTAGTTGATGCGGTATTAATATACCGCATTTAAGATATACTCTACTGGGCTTCGGCAGAAGTTATCAAGTTAAAACCCTTTCTAACCAAATTATTCAAAGACAATTTTATTCTTCGGAGTCTAACCTAGATAATAGCCAACTGCGTCAGGATCCTTGATTTATATCGGGATTCTCTGACGCAGAAGGATGCTTTATGGTTCTAGTACGTAAATCACCAAAAAGCAAACTAGGATGACAAATAGAGGCTAATTTCACAATTAATCTTCATGTAAGAGACCTAGATCTTTTAAAACTTATTCAAACCTACTTTGGAGTTGGAAGAATAGGTAAAGAAAGAAATGGTTGTCGTGATTTTACAATAGGTTCTTTAGATCAAATAATAACCAAAGTAATACCTCATTTTGATAAATATCCTTTAAAAACTAATAAATATTCTGATTATTTATTATTTAAACAAGTTGTTATGATGATGCAACGCGGGGAACATTTAACAGCTGAAGGTTTACAAAAAATAATAGGTATTAGAGCTTCTTTAAATAGAGGATTAACCCCTTTACTATTAGAAGCCTTCCCTAATACTGTTGCTTTAGTAAGACCATTATTACCACCACTTAAAAATGTCAAATTAGATCCTCAATGAGTAGCTGGTTTTACGAGTGGTGATGGTTGTTTTAAAGTTAGTATTAGAGAATCTAAATTACATAAAAGAGGAAGTCGTGTAGTATTACTTTTTGTAGTAACTCAACACATTAGAGATGAATTATTATTGAAAAGTTTAGTAGATTTCTTTGGGTGTGGTCAAACTTATTCTTATAAAGATTATATTGAGTTCAGATGTCAATCATTCAAAGATAATTATGAAAAGATTTTACCTTTTTTCGATAAATACCCTATCGTTGGCGTTAAATCTAAGGATTTCAAAGATTGAGCTAAAGTAGCTAAAATGATACAAACAAAAGTTCATTTAACTAACGAAGGTTTCGATCAGATTCGCCAAATAAGAACAGGAATGAATAAAGGTAGATATCTAAAATAGACTACTCTGGTTCATGCAGTATTTTTTTTTCTTAATATCCCTACGGGATCAGCAGGCTCTAAAATTACGAGCTTGCTAGTGCTCCTGCCTACCGAAGGCAGGATGGAAGCACTACCCGATTATATAAAGTTGTTCTTTTCTTTAATTTGGACGATAAATTTTACAGTCGTCATGTGGACGTATATGACGCTATACCTACAATAGTAACAACATTCGTGGCTATAATAGCCAAAATTTCTATATTTATATTATTATTACAATTAGTGTATTATACTAACAGTAGTTTTTCAGAAATGAGTTGAACATTTATTTTACTAATAAGTTCACTATTCTCATTAATAATAGGAACTGTGGTAGGTTTAACTCAATTTAGAATTAAAAGATTATTTGCTTATAGTACTATATCTCACGTAGGATTTATACTTTTAGCATTAGGTATATCTAGTGTTGAATCTACTCAAGCATTTATATTCTATTTAACACAATATTCTATAAGTAATTTAAATGCATTTGTTATATTAATAGCTATAGGGTTCTCTTTATATTGTTATATAAGTGAAAACAAAGAACATGAAGAATTAATGGACAAAAACAATTCACCTGCCAAGAGGTCTAGGAAACTTCTATATAGGGTATTATGGCCAAACTCCGGGGACGTCCTAAAGCTTCTGGTACCAAGCTGTAGTCGAAAGGCTACAAGTGGATCAATTAATCACTGATGTACGGTAACAAGCCATAAGATAATCGAAAGAGCAATGGATTACCGTGGATCTAAGTCAACAGTACGTGTGCACGGCGCAAGCTCGCTATATACTGTTGTAAAAGAGCAACGAGTAGACGGTCATAGATGTATTAATTTAATGCATTTAAGGTATGCTCTAATGGGTTTCGAAAGAAATTATCAAATCAGAATCCTTTCTAAACAATTAATTATGCCTTCCTTGAGAAGATCATATACTTCTCTATCTGTAAATCCTAATTTGAAATCTACAGCCACCGATACCCTAAACCCTTTATTCTTAACTGGTTTCTCCGACGCTGAATCTAATTTTACTGTGAGAATATTTAAGAGTAATACAGTAAAAGTGGGGTGATGTGTACAACCTGTATTCCAAATCGAATTACACAAAAAAGATCTTAATGTATTAGAAAAAATTTCTTCATCCCTAGGGGTAGGTAAAATTTACCATAAAGAAGAATCTTCTATATATATGGTACAATCTTTAAGAGATATAGATGTAATAATAAACCACTTTGAAAAATATCCTCTCTTAACAAAAAAATTGGAGGATTTTCAATTGTTCTCTCAAATTGTTACTTTAATTCATAAAAAAGAACATTTGACTATTACAGGTTTACATAAAATTATATCTCTTAGAGCTTCTATGAATAAGGGTCTTTCTACCCTTATGAAAACTACGTTTCCTGATATTATTCCAGCTACAAGACCAAGTCGTTCAGACGAAGAGTTAATAAACTCTAAGATTGATCCTTATTGAATGGCAGGTTTTGTAGCAGGAGAAGGGTGTTTTAGTATTAGAATTACTAAATCGTTAACTTTAAAAACAGGATATCAAGTACAATTAAGGTTTAATGTAACTCAACATTCTATCGATAAGGTATTTATGAATAGCTTAGTTGCCTTCTGAGGTTGTGGTAAAGTGTTTTTAAGATTTAGAGAGAATAAAGTGGATTTTCAAATCCTAAAATTAAAAGATCTGACCGATAAAGTTATTCCTTTATTCCAAAGTATATCTTTACAAGGTGTAAAATCAAAAGATTTTGCCGATTTTTGTAAAGCAGTTGATATAATGAAAGTAAAGGGCCATTTAACTAACGAAGGTTTAGATCAAATACGTAGATTAAAAGCAGGTATGAATAGAGGTAGAGAATAATTTTGTTATGCAGGAGCTTGCTATAGCTGCGCACCCGTAGGGATATTCATAGCAAGCTCTTCTGTGCTTCGCCAGAAATATGCATAACTTTATTAACTTATGTATAATTATTTGTAAGATAAATCTGACCGCCGTGATACAATTAGTAACTCAACTGAAAGGATATTTTTATATAAATCCTTTCTTAGCTATAAGTTTAGCTATTACTATCTTTTCATTTGTAGGAGTTCCTCCTTTAATAGGATTCTTTGGAAAACAAATGGTGTTAAGTGCAGCCTTAGATAAAGGTCTTATCTTCTTATCTTTAATCGCAATATTAACTAGTGTAATAGGAGGAGTTTATTATTTAGGTATAGTAAAAGAAATGTTCTTTAGTTTACCTGAATATAAAATAAATCCATTATTAGAAACTCTTACCTTAAGAGGTAATGTTGTAGATGATAATCAAAAAATAATTAAACAATTAAAGTTTAACTATAAAAATATAGCTATATCAAGTCCGATTTCTTTTGTAATTTCTATAATTACACTTGTTATTCTATTATTTTTATTTATGAACAAAGAATGACTAAGCATGGGTAAATAAAAAAAAAAATACCATTCTCTGTAATGAATAAATTAAAAAGAATAACTTTATTATTCCGAATTAGGAATACTTCAACGCGGGGGCTCAGACTAATCCTCTTGAAGTAAAACAGTGCCGCCTTATAGGAAGTGATTACAGCTTCTGAATAAGATTCGTTACCTAAGCTAGTCCTTAGTATTCAAATAATTAATAAATAATCATGAAAAATTAGAAATTTAACGAGCTCGCCGTTTTAAGAATAAACTTAGATAAACTAAGATTTTTTTCTACACATACCGTTAGAAGTAGACAAGCTGTAAACATAGAACATATCAATAATTATATTTCAAATAATAATAACAATGACGACGAAGTCGTACCAATAAATCCTTGATTTGTTACAGGATTTACGGACGCTGAAGGTTCTTTTATGATCCATTTAGAAAAGAATAAGGATAAATGGAGAGTAAGACCTACATTCCAAATTAAGTTAGATATAAGAGATTTATCTTTATTGGAAGAAATAAAAATATATTTTAATAATACAGGTTCAATCAATACTTCTAACAAGGAATGTGTATACAAAGTAAGATCTTTAAAGGATATATCTATAATAATATCTCATTTTGATAAGTATAATTTAATTACACAAAAAAAAGCTGACTTTGAGTTATTCAAACTAATAATTAATAAATTAAATAGCCAGGAGCATTTAAGTTATGAAGTAGGCGCCACAGTTTTACAAGAAATTATTAGTATTCGTGCTTCAATGAACTTAGGTTTATCATCATCAGTTAAAGAAGATTTTCCACATATTATACCGGTAATAAGACCTTTAATTGAAAATATGGTAATACCTCATCCTGAGTGGATGGCCGGATTTGTATCTGGAGAGGGTTCTTTTTCTGTGTATACTACATCAGATGATAAATATGTGTCATTGAGTTTTAGAGTTTCTCAGCATAATAAAGATAAACAACTATTGAAATCTTTCGTAGATTTTTTTGGTTGTGGAGGGTTTAATTACCATAATAAAGGTAATAAGGCTGTAATTTTTGTTACTAGAAAATTTGAAGATATTAATGATAAGATTATTCCATTATTTAACGAATATAAAATTAAAGGTGTTAAATATAAAGATTTTAAAGACTGATCCTTAGTAGCTAAAATGATAGAATCAAAAAGTCATTTAACTACGAATGGATATAAAGAAATATGTAAAATAAAAGAAAATATGTAGGCTTCGCCTCATCATATAGAAAGAGTTCTGTAAATTAAAATTTGTCCTAGCTTTGCTAGAAAATATGAATTGCCCCCTTGATAATACATTATGTATTGCATTGAAAATTGGATAAATTGCAAGAAGATTTATTAGTGTAACCAGCTAATTAAATATTTGCAGCGAAGTTTAGTTTAATTAAAACTAAAACCGTTCAACGACTAATTTACCCTATTTTTTGATTATTATAGCTCTAGTGCTAATTTCGGCTGAGCCGAAATTAGCACTAGCCTTAATTATAAAAAAAATCGTAAAATAAAATCCAATATTACTTTAAGTAAGTAATAATGACATAGTCTGAACAATATAGAAATATATTGAAATATTAATAAGTCGGGGGACGATAGCTTCGCCCCTTCTTATTAATAATTAACAATCTTGACCATATTGGTACAAATTTTATTTAATAATTAAATGAGTAGTGTAACTTTTCTTTTTGTTTTTGTTACTATTTTAACAATAGTTTTTTTACTTCTTAATTTTATACTTGCCCCTCATAACCCTAAAAATTGTATCGGGAAATCAATAAATTGGGGAAAACTGCCAAATTCCGGGGAACCCCTAAAGCTTCTGGTACTAAGCCATATATGAAAATGTATGAGTGGCTGAATTAATTACTCAGGTATAGTAACAAGCCAGAAGATGAGTGAAAACAAAATGGGCGATCGTGGATCTAAGTCAGTAATACATGATACCAAACAGTCATGTATTATTGTAAAAGAGCAACGAGTAGACGGTAGTTGTAATGCGGGTAAATCCGCATTATTAAAGTGTACTCTAGTGGACTTCAAAAGAAGTTATCAGATCAAAATCCCTTCTAACCCTATAATTTTAACAAGAAATTTTTCTACACTAGTAGGTGAGCTAGCTTCGCTAGAACAAAGTTCCCTCCCCCCTAAATTAGATCCTTCATACGTTACTGGATTTACAGATGGTGAAGGTTCTTTTATATTAACAATAATAAAAGATAACAAATATAAATTAGGTTGACGTGTAGCATGTAGATTTGTAATAAGCTTACATAAAAAAGATTTAGTGTTATTAAATAGTTTAAAAAACTTTTTTAACACTGGTAGTGTCTTTCTTATGGGTAAAGGTGCTGCACAGTATCGTGTTGAATCTTTAACAGGTTTATCTATTATAATTAACCATTTTGATAGATATCCTTTAAATACTAAAAAACAAGCAGATTACATGTTATTTAAGCTAGCTTATAATTTAATTATAAACAAAAGTCATCTTACGGAAAAAGGATTATCAGAACTTGTTTCTTTAAAAGCTGTTATGAATAACGGTTTAAAGGATGAATTAAAAATTGCTTACCCTAACATCACTCCTGTATTAAGACCTGAAATTCCATTATCTCTTAATATAGATCCTCTTTGATTAGCAGGATTTACAGACGCCGAAGGTTGTTTTAGTGTTGTAGTATTTAAATCTAAAACATCTAAAATCGGAGAAGCGGTAAAATTAAGTTTTATTATAACTCAAAGTGTTAGAGATGAGTTTTTAATAAAAAGTCTAATTGAATATTTAGGATGTGGTTATACAAGTTTAGATGGTAGAGGTGCAATTGATTTTAAAGTATCTGATTTTTCTAGTCTAAAAAATATTATTATTCCATTTTATGATAAATATTACATACATGGTAATAAAAGTTTAGATTTTAAAGATTTTAGTAGAGTTGTAACACTGATGGAAAATAAAAAACATTTAACCAAACAAGGACTAGATGAAATAAAAAAAATCCGTAATGCAATGAATACAAATAGATAGAGCTTGCGTAGTCCCCCTTCGGCGGAGAAGTCTCTTCGTGTATTCCATATCCCTTTGGTTAGACGAAGTCTCAGCGAGCTAAGGAATCAGCAAGCTCCGAATATTAATTATAAGCACACACGCACTAAATTCATATGTTAAAATTATAGGTAAGAGAAATTTGATTTAAACGTATCAAGAAAAATATAGTATTTTTGAATGTGGTTTTCATAGTTTCCTTGGTCAAAATAGAACTCAATTCGGTGTTAAATTCTTCATATTTGCATTAGTTTATCTTCTTCTAGATTTAGAAATATTAGTAATATATCCATATGGTATAAGCGTTTATGAAAATGGTATTTATGGATTAATAGTAGTGCTAATTTTTATTGGTATAATTACAGCAGGATTTGTATTTGAATTAGGTAAAAATGCATTGAAAATAGATAGTAGACAATCCAATAATTATTTTTATAAATCAAAAAAATTTATTAATATGTTTACTGAACATAAGTAGTATTCCAGTAGACGGCTATCCGACCGAGCTTGCGAGCTTGCCCCTTCGTGAAACGAGTAGTCCTCCTTAGCCTGCGTACCCGAGACTTCGTCTGTATTTCATATCCCTTACGGGATCAGAAATTAGACGAAGTGGGTCCGCCTGGGATACGACGAGTACACTTCGTTAGGGGACTATTAAAAAGTATAAAAGTATGAAAGCGTGAACGGGGTATAGGCGAAGCCTCGAACTTTGTTCCAGGCGCAAGCTTCGCTAGAGAAAAAAAAAATACCCACACGCACACTTGTTAAACTATTACATATACTAACCTCCACCCTAATAGCCTCCTTAATATATTAATTTGTGAAGTTTAATAGTGAGCGCGATCGATATCACCTACATTTCATTAGGGAATCAGGAGGCTCGAGCCCCGGGGGGGGCAACTCGATATAAACTTCTAACAGGACGATAGTAGCTTCGCTAGGGAAAAATAATAAGAGTAGTAGGCATATTTCTCCGAAATCATGAGTCCGAAGGACTACTACTGCCTATTCTTATTTTTTTTTACGAGTATTTCCTCCGAAGGATGGAAATCGCGCCGAAGGGGGTCGCTATTTAAGGATACTTAATAGTCCGGTCCATTAAGAGTTATTTTAAAAATAAACTAAAACCTTTTACTATGTATATCAATAGACCCCGATGTTAGATTTAGTAACCATTATGGTTGAAGCCTCAAAGCTTATTGGAGCCGGTTTAGCAACTATAGGTCTAGCGGGGGCTGGAGTAGGAATAGGTGTAGTGTTTGGGTGTCTAATTATAGGTGTGGCTAGAAATCCTTCTTTAAAAAATCAATTATTTTCATACTCTATATTAGGGTTTGCTTTCTCAGAAGCAACTGCGTAGAGGCAAATAGCGCAGTATAAAGAGGGTGAATTGCAAAGAGGACATAATATTTATTATGTAAATTTGCAGCGAAGTTTAATATAATACAATAATATATATTAAAACCGTTCAACGACTAGTAGATGAGTAAAGTATTAACAATAATTCTACGATCAGCGCCCTCATATTTTATATTATAAAATATAAGACATAGTCTAGATAAGAGAGAAATCTCTTAATATTTAAAGTATATATGGCTTTTTATTTAATCTTAAAATTCAATTTTATATGTAGAAAAATCTCGACTAAAATTAATAACACCACATTTAATTCGCCAAGTAGTCAAAATCCTATTAAAACGTATTATGACCCTTTAAATGAAAGAGAAATAATACGTAAAGATAATAATGGGAAAATCGGGGTATATGTTTGACAAAATAAAATCAATAACAAAATGTATGTAGGTAGTGGTGATCCTTTATATTTAAGATTAAGTGATTATTATCAACTTTGATATCTTAAACATAAAGATAATCTTTATATAGTTAGATCTCTAAATAAGTATTCTATGAGTAGTTTTATATTACATATTATGGAGTATAGTGATTCAGATAATGTTATTAAATGTGAACAAAAATGAATCGATATTTTAAAACCTGAATATAATTTAACACCTTTAGCGGGTAGTACTAAAGGATTTAAACATAGTTTAGAGGCTAAAGATAAAATGAGAATAGCTGCTACAGGTAGAAAGCATACAGATGAAGTTAAAGATCTTATGAGTAAAAATCGTCAAGGTTTAAACAATAGTTTTTATAATAAAACACATACACCCGAGACTATAGAGAAATTAAGAAATATAGCTCAAAATAGAACTCATCTTCCTGTTAAAGGGTTAGATGTAGAAATAACAGATATTGAAACTAAAATTACTACTACTTATAGTAGTGTAAGAGAAGCAGCTAGTTACTTAAACTCGGATATTAAAACATTATTAAGAAGAGAAAAATCTCAGTTAATAAAAGGTACCAATAAGCCATATAAAAATAAATATATTATTACCATAATAAGAGGTAATAATTAAAAAAAAAGTATTTGCTTTAATGATGGCTTTATTATTATTATATGTTGTATAATAATATTTTTATAGCGGAGCGTGTGTATTTTTTTCGAGCTTACTAGTACTAATACCCTAATTTCCTAACGAAGTGTATCCCTACACTTCGTTAGGGAATAGGATACACTTCGTTAGGAATACACAAATTCAGAAGGCTAAAGAGGAAAAAAAAATTTTTTAGTCTTAGCTAGCTTGGACTAATTATTTTACCCCTTCCCCCCTCGTGGGGGGGGGGGGGGGTGAGCTCTCGTTCACGAGAGCTTACTCCTCCCCCTCTTAGGGTTTTATATTTCTAGCTATAGCGAGGAGCTTCGTTCCTCGCTATAGCTATATAAAGCTAAAAGCTAAAGCTAGCTATATAACAGGCGGCAATTCTATTATACTTATACTACAGCAACTGCTGTACCTTTGCATGGCTGGCTGTATATAGCCAGCAGCTGCTATATAACTAATTACAAGTATTGCTTATATAAGCAGCAGGTCGGCTATAAGCTGTATATATAGACATATAATTAGAAATTTTATATTAAAAATTTATATATGAAACATTTATTTAATACATTTATTAATTTTGATGCACCTATGCCTTGAGGTATATATTTCCAAGACAGTGCGACACCTCAAATGGAGGGATTAGTGGAACTTCATGATAATATCATGTACTATTTAGTTTTAATTTTATTTGCTGTAGGATGAATATTATTTTCTATAATGAAAAATTTTGCATCAACTAAAACACAAATATCACATAAATACTTAAATCACGGTAGAGATGTGCCGACTCAAAAGTGTTTTAAGTTTAACTCCATATATAAATTTTTTTATAATCACCGGTCTTACAGTACAACATCCTCTTCCCCTATTAGTAGCGTAAAGTTTTACGAAGATGCTTTTTCAATGAGAAAGTTAATTATTAAGGATAATAAAGATAAATCAGGAATTTATAAATGAACCAATAAAATAACGAATGATATATACATTGGACAATCTATAAGTTTAGCTAAAAGATTTATTAGATATTTTAACCTTAGTTATTTAAAAAATAGAGAAACTCTTGTAATAAGTAGAGCTTTAATTAAATATGGGTATTCTAATTTTTCACTTGAGATATTAGAATATTGCGATATAGCTAATTTAACAGAAAGAGAACAATACTACATGGATAAATTAAATCCAAGATATAATACTTTAAAAATAGCTGGTTCTTCATCGGGCCATAAGCTTAGTGAAGAGACTAAGACAAAAATTAGTGGCGCAAGCTCTTCTTTAAAAGGAGTCTATATTCAAGAAAAATCAGCTTTATATGGCCGTACTCATACAGAAGAAACTAAAGCTCTTATGTCTTCAAACAATTCTAATGAAAATAACCCATTATTTGGTAAAACTCATTCGTTAGAAACTAAAGAGTTAATGAGACAAAAGGCTTTAGGTAGAAAGCATTCTGAAGAAACTCTATTAAAAATGAGTACTAGTAGAGGTCATCTTGTCTATATACATGAAAAATGTGATTCAGAAGGATTTAAATTAATAGGTAGTTTTGTTTCAATCAGAAAAGCAGCTAAATTTTTAGATATTAGTGCTAATACTGTAAGACTTTATATAAATTCAGGTGAAATATTTAAAGATAGATATAAATTTACTGGAGAGCGTTAAACTTAAAAAAAACTATGAGTAAAATTTCACTATATGCTGGAAACTTCTAAAGCCTTTAGGTACTATAAAGATGACGAAGATATGCTTTATCAGTGATAACCCTAAAGGATGTACAATGGACTATCAGCAGGAAACCACCAAATATAGATAGAGCGAGCTTGTTATGAAAGACCGCCCTATATTTCAGTAGGATCCTTAGAGACTAAACGTGGAAACCTTATATAAATATAAGGTAAGATATAGTCCAGTTAAGTATGAAAGTACTTAAGAATCGACATTAATCGAATTAATATGAACTATCACTCCTGCAGTTATATTAATATTAATAGCTTTCCCTTCTTTCAAATTATTATATTTAATGGATTAAAGTCTTATTTAGTCCACCGAACAAAATATACTTTGTTTGGTTAAAGAGGAAGAATTTCAAGAAAAACTGTAGAGAGCTTGCTAGTACTCCTGCCTACCGAAGGCAGGATGGAAGCACTACTTCAGTTAACTTGAAGCGTAGCTTGTATAAATTAGATTTCCGTCTTTAGACGGGATATAAAGCAAGAACGTTCAACGACTAGAAGATAAATCTTATCTAAGGATATTATTTTCCTATCACGAGCTTGCGCCATGATAGAGTATCCTCCGAGAATTAATTTAAATAATCTAGGCTAGCTTCGCTTAGAACGAAGCCCGCGCTTATTTTAAAACTAAATTTTCGATGACATAGTCTGAACCATATTGAAAAATATGGAAATTAAAGTAGAACCTTTAATTAACAACATTGATAGTTAATAAGAGCTCTACAACGTTAGCGAGATTTATAAATTTCCTGAATGGTAGACCTATATTAAAAAATGTACTTAAACATTTATACACATTAAGAAACAAGTATAATTGCTACAATCAAATTAGTAAAACATCACATATAGATATACCCTTAAAAAATAAAAGTTTAACTTATTTATTCAATAAAAGATTTTCAGGTATGCGGTGTTGCTTTGCTGCACCTTTCGGTAAAAGGAATTATAGTATTTCATATCATACCACAGTAGCTAGCACATTAAACGGACATAGTTTAACAGATACTTGTGATATAAAAATGAAAAATTTCTATGAATGATTTAGTGGTTTTACCGATGCAGAGGGATCTTTTTATATAGCTATAAGTAAAAACTGTTCTTTTAGATTTCAAATTAATTTACATAAGGATGATTTAAATGTATTATACTATATACATAAATCATTAGGTTTTGGAGAGGTTAGATCTTACAATAATTACGCGTCATTTACTGTTACTAGATTAAAAGATATAGCTCAACTTATTAATATTTTTGACAAGTTCCCTCTTCAAGGTTCAAAATGACTTAATTATAGAGATTTTGTATTGGCTTTTCAGCTTTATACTAATTCAAATAATAGTTCTGAAGAGCTTGCGCCTCTAAAAGAAATTGCCAAATTAAAAAACAATATGAATCGGTTAAGATTAGATTATACTATATCTAAAGATAAAGTTATTAATATAACTTCTTACTGACTTTTAGGTTTTATAGAAGGAGAAGGTTGCTTTAGTATCAATAGACATAACAACTATAGATTAGATTTTAGCCTATCTCAGTCTTCTATAGATCTTGAGTTAATGAAAAGCATTAAAGTATACCTTGAGAATCTTACAGGTGCGGAAGGTAATTATACAAATGCACTAGGAATTTCTGAAGTAAGATCTAATAACCCAAATCATAAATCTACCACAAGAATTGAAACTGCCCGTATACCTTTTATCACTAATCTTCTTATACCATTTTTAGATAGTCTTACTTGACAAAGTAAAAAGTATTTAGACTTTCAAGATTGAAAAAATATTTTGAAATTAAAAGAACAAGGCCACCATTTATCCGAAAAAGGTAGTAAATTAATAGATCTAATAATAAGTCAAACTAATAATAACAGACTATCTACATCTTTAAACCATGTAATTGTAGATAGAGAACAGATATTAGCAAAAGTTAATGAATTACTGGATGGTCCTGCAAATTTCGAGATAAGAAATGGTAGAAAATTTGTAGTTTCATTGAATAAATATTATCACTCTTCTCGTAAGAATGTATATGTAACAATAGTAGATGAAAAGGGTAATAAATTACATGTTTTCGACTCACTAGCAGATTGTGCTAAGTTTTTAAATGTTGATCCTAGTACAGTTTCAAAAAGAAAAAGTAAAGATATACCTTTTATATTTGAAAATAAAACTGTTTACATTAAAAATGAAAAAGCTAGTGAGGAGCTTGTGCCTTAAAGGTTATAGTTAACAACCTTTACATAAAAAGTATAAATGATAGTGAATAATATTAACATATATTAGTGTTTATAACATAATTGGAAGTTAATGACCCTTCTATGACTATTTTAGCTGAGGGGCACCAATGATATTGATCATATCAGTACCCAGATTTCATAGATTCAAATGAAGAATTTATAGAATTTGATTCTTATATAGTACCAGATTCTGATTTAGAAGATGGAGGATTAAGAATGTTAGAGGTTGATAACAGAGTAATAGTTCCTGAATTAACACATATAAGATTTGTAATAACATCTGGTGATGTTATTCATAATAAATAGTAATGATTATCTATTTAGAGTGAAAAAGAGCCAAACTCCGGGGAAGCCCTAAAGCTTTAGTAACCAAAGCAACAAGGAAACTTGTTGACTGGCTTGATTAATGACTCAAGGTATGGTAATATCACTAAAGATGAAGGTATGATTAGGGCGCGGACGTAGTTCCCTCATACTTGAAATGGGTAATCGCGGATCTAAATCAGTAATTTATGATATAGTAATATGGGTATCTTTTTACAGGAGATTACTATGAAATACACCGTAGGAGTATCTACATAATATTATAGCTTATACAGGGTTACTGTAAAAGAGCAACGAGTAGATGGTTCTTCAGTATCCATACTGTAAGGTGTACTCTAGTCGCCGGGAAACCGGTTCTTGGGAGAACTAAGTAACCCAAGATTAAAGTTACCACTTAACTGTCCTACACTGCATAAGCTAAGTGATAACCCCAGTATGTTTCGTGGTGCGAAATTAAACTACTATATTAATTATTTTATAGTTGGGGTTTTCTTTATTCTTTATATGATTTTCTTTTCAAAGGCTAAATCTTTCATTGTTTATCTCATGTTCAAGCTTGCTTATTATAATAGCAAGTATGTAAGCTATAAATTAACTCAGATTATTTCTATTTTCTTAGGTCAATATATGAGCTATATTTCTGTAGCTGAAGGTGATAAAGGAAGATCTCCAGCTTATACTGGTACGAGAGCACCTTTTAATATTAATTTAAGTAGCCAAGTTAAATTCTATAGTACAACGCCTAATAAAACGACTTTCAAAGATTCTAAAGATATTACTGCAGATGTATTAAATAAACTACTAAAAAATCAAAAAGTTTGTATAACAGAAGCTGAATTATCTAGGCTTAAAGCTATACCTGGTGTTAGATTTGATTTACCTTTAAATGAACAAACTATTAGTGCTTTTGAAAGTTTAGTAGGTAAACCTAACACCAGAGGTATAAAAGCAGGTGTTTATATATTTACACACATTGCGTCAGGTGCTAAGTATGTAGGTTCTAGTAACAGTCTATCTAGAAGACTAGACCAATATTTCTCTTCTAAGCATTTTAACCAGAAAAATTCAGGTTTACTTCTACCTTTAATTAAAAAAGAAGGTTTTGAGGCGTTTAGATTAGAAGTTATGGTTATGCCGGATAATATAGGCTTAGAATTCAATACATCAAATAATTTTAATTTTAATTTTGCTTACTTATTTTTAGAGCAGTACTACTTATTACAGGATAAATTTAATCTTAATACCCAAAGAATAGTTAATTTTAGGGTTGATCAAGGTAAGACTGTGTATCTTTATAGCTTAGATGGTAAAATTTTATATTATTGCGGTTATTCTTTAAATGAAATTAAAGGTGTTTTAGGAATACATTTTGTTACTTGCACTAATTGTATAAAAACTGGTGAGAGTTATTTAGGTTTTTTTAGAATATCCACCGATCATTTAGTTGGCTCAAAGAAAACCAAACTGAGTTTACAAGAATTGTTGAATTTAATAGAGATGAAAAAGAAAGAAGCGCTAGAGAAAAGTTCCAGATCTAAATTTAGTAAAGCTGTAGTTATTCGAAAGGAAGATGAGGAAAAAACACTTGAATTCCCTAGTATAACTTTGACTATTAAGCATCTAAACAGCATAGGTATATCTGCAGACAGAAATCAGTTAGCTAAACATTTAGATACTAATAAATCATATAAAGGATATACTTTTTCAAAAGCTTAAATGTAGGAGTTTTAAAACTTAATAATTTAAGTGTTCGTCTTTTGCTTGTCCATCTTTAGGTATAAAATGTGATGCTTACCCAGGTAGATTAAACCAAGTATCAGTTTTCATAAATAGAGAAGGAGTATTCTATGGTCTTTAATACATGGCCAAAACTGTAGTGAACCTATGGTTATAAATCATCAAATTGCGGGAACACCCTAAAGAAATCTTAACCAAGTAAGTATGGTAACATAACTTATGGCACAGGTAATGACTCGTGGTACGGTAAAATCAAGATTTATTATTCAATGGGCAATCCGCAGCCAAGTACCAATTGTAGAAGTAAGCTTTTATTTGGTATGCAGTTCATCGACTAGATGGTGGTTGGTATTATTAGTATTAATAATGCTTAAGATATAGTCAGACCCTACCCGAAAGGGTACAGAAAAGTATGAGTCTTTAACCGTATTTTTTGTTAATTAGATATAATAGAGGTTATTATATTTAGGGACCCTACAATAGTTTGCTAAACTTATTTTTAATGTAAGCGCTTAAAGGTGATATAAATCACTTATTTTCCATAAACTGTTGTAACATTGCATGGTACAACTAGTAGAAGTGTTTTTAATAATCACTTGTTATCTGATAAGCGTATAGGACTAAGTACTATAGCAGCTTTACCTTTAACAAGACATTTTAGTTCAATCAGATCTTTAGTCAATAATTCTGAAGCTTTAGCTTCAGATCATATTAATAGTGGAAAACCTACTACTTTATCCGTAATTAATAAAGTATTACTCAATCAAAATTTAGTAGTTACTGACTCTAAATTAAAAGAATTATTAAAAGTTGAAGGTGTAGAAATAGAACTTCCTATATCTACACCGAAGGGTAAGGAGCTTTTAGCTGAATTAACAGGTAAATCTAAGTATAAAGGTTTCTCTGGTGTATATATGTTTATACATAAAAATACAGGTGATAAATATGTAGGTTCATCCAACCTACTAAGACGTAGAATGGACTACTATTTTAACGGAGATTATCCTTTAGCAGGTAAATTTTTACCTTTACTATATAAAGAAGGACTAGAAGCTTTTAAATTAAGAATATTTAAGTTAGATAGTAATAAATTTAGCAGTCAAGACGCTTTAATATTAGAACAATTTTATTTATTAGATAAAGAATTTAACCTAAATACATTAAGAGTTGTTAACGCTGGATCTTCAAAAGGTGATCCTGTATATGTTTATGATCTAACTTGCAGTATTCTTTATTATCACGCTAAATCTAGAATTGAATTAAAAAGAGTATTAAATATACACACTGAAACTAGTAAAAAGTATGTAGATTCTAAATTACCTTATCTTAATAAGTTCTTATTATTAAGCTATCCTATACCTACAGCTTTAACTAGCGATATTTCTTTAGAAGAATTATTAGGTATAATGCAAGATGAAAGAAAAGATACTTATAAGTTAGGTACTCGTACAAGTATTCCAGTAGAATTAGAGATTAAAGAAGGAAATACATTTGTGAGCGAAGCTTCCAAAGGTCATACTTTAAAATTTGATTCTTTAACTTCTTGTATGGAATATTTAAGAGGATTAGGATTAATAATTAAAAGAGACACTCTAACTAAATACATAAAAATTGAAAAAGTGTTTCATAATTTCTTATGTAAATACTCTGATAAAACTTTACCTAAAAACTTTGACGAAATAGGATTAATAATTGATGAATATAAAAAGTTAAAAGTAGATACAGATTCATTAATAATTAATAGAAAAAATAAACCTATATTAGTTAAAGGAGGCGCGAAGCTCCATATGGATAAAGAATTTGACAGTATAACTGAGGCAATTAAACACTTTGATAATTTAAACATAAAATTAGATAGCAAAACTTTATATCTTCGTTTAAAAGACGGAAAAATATATAAAGATTATTATTTTACTTATAAATAATGATAAGTTCAATATAATCTTTACTAACATTAAAAAATTAGTAGGGAATCGCAATGTTCAGAAATATGTGGAATTCTTCACAGTTCAATGCCTATAGTTATAGAATCTGTAAATATAGATAAATTTGTGCATTGACTATATTCAGTTTAATAGTGCGAGTGTCGCAAACGGCGAACTAGGATTGCCCTATTCCCTATTCCCGGCTACGCCGGGAATAAGCAAGCTCTAAAATAAAGTTCTTGATTTTTTTGATTGCTGGATTTTAGAGCCTGCTGATTCCCGCCTTCGGCGGGAATAAGTATTGCGCCGACCTATACCAGGCGCAAGCTCGAAAAAAATATCCGTAGGAATAGTCTACGCGCAAGCTTTTCGCTATGGAGAAGGGCTAGCTTCGCTAGAGAATACGTGGCCCCTTCTTTATTTTTTTTTTATTTATCGCTAGCTGAAGCTTCTCTGCTCCTACGGAGAGCTTGCTTATTCGTGAAACGAATATTCGGAGAAAATTAGCAAGCGACCCCGTGCTTAAATTTGGAGGAGCTAGCCGATTTCTTCAAAACCGGCAAGCTAGCGCTACTTATTAAAAAAAGGGATATTAGTTTAATGGTAGAACAAGATGGTACGGTCATCTTGATTGTAGTTCAAGTCTACAATATCCTTAGTATAGTTATAGGTAATTTGGAGGCGCATATTTAAGTGTAGCATATTCCCGAGCTCGCTAGTGCTAATTTCGAAGAAATATGCACTACTCCCTATTCGAGGGGTATTTTTTTTTTTCTTCGATATAGGCGCAAGCGACCCCTTACTCGGGGAAAAAAATCGCGCAAGCATATCCATATCCCTCCGGTTAGACGAAGTCTCAGCAGGCTAAGGGTAGCGCTAACTCTAGCAATAAAAAAAAATAAATAGAGAGCTTGCTATGAAATACACCACGCTACTTATTTTAAATCAAAAGGATATTAGTTTAATGGTAAAACTAGATGTTTCGGCCATCTTGATTGCAGTTCAAGTCTGCAATATCCTTAGTACAATTATAGGTAATTTTGTTTATCAATAGTTATACTTATAATTATGGGTTTGCTATACATAGCTTGCGTATATATACTAGCTTACTATAGTGAGGCTAATAAAGGCGGGCGAGCAAAGGTGCGGCTGATTAGGGGGGGGAGGCTAGCCATATTTCTTCGAATATTCGTTTCACGAATCAGCCAGCTCGCCTAGAACGAAGTCCCTTGAAAAAAAAAATAGGTTTTTTTTACTATCCGCCCCCTGCTACTCGCACGCAGACTAGGTAAAGATCATAATTATAGGTGGGGCGGCTGCTTTATAGTAAGCTAGCCCACCACCGAACAATTAGTAGTTTTAGATAAAATATGAATTTAACTTTAGTACTTTTTTTAATAGGAATCTTAGGGTTTGTATTTAATAGAAAAAATATAATATTAATGCTTATTTCTATAGAAATAATGCTATTATCTATAACATTCTTAATATTGGTAAGTTCTGTTAATATCGATGATATAATAGGACAAACGTATGCCATTTACATTATTGTTGTTGCTGGTGCAGAATCTGCTATCGGTTTAGCTATTTTAGTAGCTTTTTATAGACTTTCGTCTCTTAAATTTAACCATCTATCCTTTAGTTATGCAAAAGCCAGTAAATTACCTGCTGTAAACTTAATAAAATGGCTAGCGCAGCCAGCAGCTCCATCTGTAGGAATAAGAAATTATTCTACAGTATGTTCTTCTAATTGTAAAAATAATTCAATTGACCCTTGATTCATTACTGGGCTTTTTGATGCTGAAAGTTCTTTTGTAGTTACTATTTTAAAAAATCCTAGATACAAAACAGGATGAAATGTTCAAGCAAGATGAGGCTTCGCCTACCAAATAAAAATGCATGAAAGAGATAGAGATTTAATGACTCAAATTCAAAAATTCTTTGGAGGTATAGGGTATATATCAAACCCTAATAAAAATACTACTGTAGAATTTAGAGTTAGTACTATGAACGATCTAGTTAATGTAATTATACCTCATTTTGATAAAGAGCTAGCGCCACCACTGTTAACTAAAAAATACTCTGACTATGTGTTATTTAAAAATATTCTTAAATTAATGTTAGAAAAAAACCTTAGTACTTTAGAGGGAATACAAAAAATAGTTAATATTAAAGCATCTATGAGTTTAGGTTTATCTGATGTACTGAAAGGTGCTTTCCCTGAAACTATGCCAATAGTAAAAGAGGGGGCGAATTATATCAAGGATATCCCTCAAGAATGAATGGCTGGGTTTTCAACAGGAGGTGCGTAGCTCCAAATTTCTTTATTACTATTCAAAATTCTAAAACTAAGAGTGGTATAGCTGCCTCATTACGTTTTTCTATAGCTCAAGATTCTAGAGATTTATCTTTATTAGAAAGCTTTTAAAATTTCTTTGGTTGTGGGTATGTGGCTAAATATCAAAATCGTGCAGTTTGTGAATTTATCGTTACAAAAATTGATCATATAGTTAATAATATAATTCCTTTTTTTGATGAACATAGTATAAGAGGGTCAAAATATCCAGACTTCTTAAACTTTAAAAGTGCTGCTTTAATTATTAAAAACCCAGAGCATTTAATCCTACGGCAGCAGGCTAGAAGAAGGATTAAAACAAATTTTACAATTAAGAAATAAAACTACAGTGCAGGTTAATACTGAAACTAAAAATAATCATGGGCATTATTAGGGCCCCAGAGAAATTAGTACGCTCCGCTAAAAAAAGGTGGAGTGAACCTTCACCTAGTCTTTATATAAAGGCAAAATCTTCAAATTGCGGGAAACTCTTAAAGACAAATCTACCAAGTTAATACAGTAATGTAATTAATGGAACAGGTAATGACTCGTTGTAAGGTAAAAACGATTTGTATAAAGAAATGCAATAGATAATCCGCAGCCAAGTACCAAAACACTTATAATTACCGGTATGCAGTTCATCGACTAAATGGAGGTTGGTAAATAATTACTAGTCCTACGGACCAGCAAGCTCTAATTATTTGCTTAAGATATAGTCAGGCATAACTTAAAGGTTATGGAATATCCCCAGCCCACCTAAGGGAATTAAATTCCTATGGTAAAGGGGAGAAAACGAAGAGGAAGTATTGCGTATCTGGTCTGTATACCTGGAACGTTTAGAGATACGCATTATTTTAAATGTATATCTTAAGGGGTAGAATTTAAAGGTAAAACTTGATGACTATAATATCATAAAAGTTGTAGTTCAATTCTACAATACCTCTAGTCTAATTTAATTATTATACTAATAGAGCCATAAATTATGGTTCCCGAACAATTTGTTATATTAAATAAAAATATGAGTTTAACCTTATTACTTTTTTTAATAGGAATCTTAGGATTCGTATTTAATAGAAAAAATTTGATACTTATGCTTATTTCTATAGAAATAATGCTATTATCTATAACATTCCTAATATTGGTAAGTTCTGTTAATATCGATGATATAATAGGACAAACGTATGCCATTTACATTATTGTCGTTGCCGGTGCAGAATCTGCGATCGGTTTAGCTATTCTAGTAGCTTTTTATAGATTAGCTTCACATTATGCTCCAGGTAGTATTAATAGAGCTTCAACTTCTAATATTCAATGACTCAAGAGAGTTTCAGACTTAAGAAAGGTAAATTCTTATCCTTTCAAAGTTCCCGGTACTTTTATTAGAAATTACTCTACTACAAGAGTAATGAGCTTACATCCTTGATTTGTCACAGGTTTCACAGATGCTGAAGGTTGTTTTTGAATAGGTGTAAGAAATGATCCTAGAAATAAAACAGGATGATGTGTTCAAGCTTTTTTCCAGATTGCATTACATAAAAAAGATGTAGCACTCTTAAACAACATACAAAGTTATTTCGGTGGAATTGGTACTGTGGCTGTGAGAGGTGACAGATGTTATTTTATAGTAAGTTCTTTAAAACAAATTATAAAAGTTATTATCCCTCACTTTGACGCTCATCCTTTAATCACAAATAAATTGGTAGATTATAGATTATGAAAATCTATTATTTCTATAATGGAAGCTAAAAGACATTTAACTGTGGAAGGGTTAAATGAAATAATAAGAATGAAATCATCCTTAAATTTAGGTTTATCTGATGAGATCCAGGACGCTTTTGCAGAAACTCTTTCTACTAATCCAAACCAAGAAAGGTCATGGAACCCTGCAGAATCTATACCACATGGAATGTGAATGGCTGGATTTACATCAGGGGAGGGCTCTTTCTTTGTTAATATATTCAAATCAACTCATCACAGGGTGGGATATCAGGTAAGATTAGGGTTTGAAATAGCTCAACATATTAGGGATGAATTAACTATGGCAACTTTTACTTCTTTCTTTAACTGCGGTATCATAAGTAGATACTCAGAAGATATGGTAAAGTATAGATGTACTAAATTTTCAGATCTAAACACCCTAATTATCCCTTTCTTTAAGGAATACTTACCGTTAGGTAATAAATTGTTAGACTTCGAAGATTTTGGTAAAGTTGCTTTATTATTAGATAATAAAGCACATTTAACTGAAGAAGGTCTAAATAGTATCCGTAAAATAAAAGCGGTGGCGTGCCTCATGAATAGTTTACGTAAGTAGAAATTTGTTATTTCATATCCCTACGGGATCAGAAATTAGCAAGCTACCACCGGAGAGTTTGCTATGAAGAGGTTCGCCCCCCACAGTAAGGGTCGGAGCCAACAAAGTTCCGACCCTTCCTGTTGGCTAACCTTATCACTAAACTCTTTAGGAAGGGTCTATTTCATATCCCTACGGGATCAGAAATTAGCAAGCTAGCCATTAAATAAATATTCCTTAGTTAATTTGAATAAGGTAAGGAATAAGTTAAGCTAATCCCACGGTGTTTTGTGAGTTAATGTAAGTTATTTGATTTGAATTATAGTAGTACTTGAGTTATTTATTAAGAGGTAGAAGGCTAAAATAATTAAACCAAATAGAATAAAACCTTGATCTAAAAAGGGGAAACGAACTTTCCTCTAGTCTTTGCTAATCCCAAAGGCGAAACCTTCAAATTGCGGGAAGCACCTAAAACTATTTCAACCAAACCATCATGGTAACATAGATGGTGGCACAGGTAATGACTCGTGGTATGGTAAAATCGAAATAGAAAACAGTTAACGAGCTAGCGCCATAAATAATTGTTTAAGGTTAATCTGCAGCCAAGCACCTTTTACAACATAAATAAACTTAAGGTGTGCAGTTCATCGACTAAACGTAGGTTGGTAAATAATATCCAGCAAGGGCCGGTTAATTAAAAGGAGATTTTTTTCGTAATAATCTATTTTTAACTAGGTTTTTATTTAAATGTAATCTTAAGATATATTATTAAATAAACTCTGAATTAATATTTCTCCGAAATCACGCGGGCTGGTGGACAAAGTTAGGTTCAGCAGCTGAAGTGGAATATTATTTGCTTAAGATATAGTCAACCGCTTAATATGCTTATTTATACATAAATATAAAAAAACATATTAAGTCTAGAAGAGGAAGTATTAGAATAGAATATAAATAATGTATTTAAGTATAATTATATTACCTTTATTAGGATCTATAGTGTCCGGTTTTTTTGGTAGAAAAGTCGGTGTTACAGGTAGCCGTATTTTAGGTTGTTTAAGTATAATGATAACAACAATATTAGCTATTTTTAGCTTTTTCGAAGTAGGATTTAATAATAATCCGGTTTCAATTAATTTATTTAAATGATTAGATAACGAATCATTTAATATGGTATGAAACTTTCAATTTGATAGTTTAACAGTATCAATGTTAATACCTGTATTAATAATCAGTTCTTTAGTTCATTTTTATTCAATAGGATATATGAGCTCAGATCCTCACAATCAAAGATTCTTTAGTTATTTAAGTTTATTCACTTTTATGATGATAATACTAGTAACAGGTAATAATTATTTAGTTATGTTCGTAGGATGAGAAGGTGTAGGTGTTTGTTCATATCTATTAGTTAGTTTTTGATTCACTAGAATAGCGGCTAATCAAAGTTCTCTTTCAGCTTTCTTAACTAATAGAGTTGGAGATGCTTTCTTAATGATAGGTATGTTTATCTTATTATGAACTTTAGGAACTCTAGATTATAGTACTGTATTCTCATTAGCTCCTTATATAAATGAAAATATTACTACAATTATAGGAATATGTTTACTTATAGGTGCAATGGCTAAAAGTTCACAAGTAGGTTTACATATATGATTGCCCATGGCTATGGAGGGTTTGGTAACAGGGGCTCTCCTTAAATTTCACTATATGCGGGGACATCCGTTAACATTAAAGTCCACCAGTTACTTTGTAGCCATTGGAAAAATCTTTAATGTAGGACAATCCGCAGGAAACCTGTATAATATACAGGGATCCTCAGAGACTATACGTGAAACGATTAAAATAGATAATACATTTAAATGATGATTAATAGGATTTGCTGAAGGAGACGGTTATTTTGGTGTAGATAAGAAAGGTTATTTAACTTTTAAAGTTACACAATCTACTACAGATTGCCAAGTACTATTCTTTATAAAAAAAAGTCTAGGGTTTGGAAGTGTATCTTTACAAAGTAAATCAAGTAAGACTCATCAATATAGAGTTAGAGATAAAAATAATCTTATTAAGATTATAAATATATTTAACGGTAACCTTATAACTAAGGCTAAAATAGCTCAATTTAAATTATTTCTAGAAGCTTTTAATAATAAATATAATACTGATATTACATTCATAGAATGTAATAAAAAAGTTACTCTGGATAATGCTTGACTTTCAGGATTTACGGATGGTGAAGGCTGTTTTACAGCTTCAGCCTATTTAAGTAAAGCCACAAATAAACATATTGTAACGGTGAGATACGTTATATCTCAAAAAAACGATATAGAATTTAGTCAATACTTAGCTGAGTTAATAAACGGTTATATAACTTATATAAAGAGTTATGATGGGTATAATACCGTAGTTAACCACAGTAAGTTAAACATTATTCTAAATTATATTAAAAGTTACCCTTTGAAGACTAAGAAACATGTTTCTTACTTAAGATGATTGAAAGTTTATGAGCTAGTAAAAGATAAACATCATCATAATCCAGAGGGTATAGAAATTATTAAATCCTTAATAAAATTAATTAATAAATAAATGTATAAAATAATCGAAGATATAGTCCGAACAATGATGTAAATCATTGAGTATTCGTGTCGTATTTGTACATATTTGTATATAACATGAATCAACATATTTGCCTACTCCGGTATCTGCCTTAATACACGCAGCTACAATGGTTACAGCAGGAGTGTACTTATTAATACGTTCATCCCCTTTGATTGAATATAGTGCAGTGGTATTGGCAATATGTTTATGATTAGGTGCAACTACAACTGTGTTTAGCTCTCTTATTGGATTATTTCAACAAGATATAAAAAAAATTATAGCTTATTCTACCATGAGTCAATTAGGTATGATGGTAATAGCTATAGGTTTATCTTCTTATAATGTAGCAATATTTCATTTAATAAATCATGCCTTCTATAAAGGATTATTATTCTTAGGGGCAGGAGCAGTTATACACGCAGTAGTAGACAATCAAGATTTAAGAAAATACGGGGGATTAATATCTTTCCTACCTTTAACCTATTCTGTGATATTAATCGCTAGTCTTAGTTTAGTCGCTTTCCCTTTTATGACAGGATTTTATAGTAAAGATTTTATATTAGAATCTGCTTATGGTCAATATCATTTTAGTAGTATTGATGTATATGTTATAGCAGTAATAGGTGCTATATTTACTACATTATATTCAGTTAAAGTTATATACTTAACTTTCTTAACTAATCCTAATGGACCAGTTAATTATTATAGAAATGCTCATGAAAGTGATATATTTATCAGTTTACCTTTAGTGGTATTAGCGATATTCTCTATATATTTTGGATATATCACTAGAGATATTTTCATAGGATTAGGTTCAGGGTTCTTTGTAGACAATAGTATATTTATTCACCCTGTTCATGAAATAATGATTGACACTGAATTTGGTGTACCTACTATATTTAAATTAATTCCTTTTATCCTTACTGTATCTTTCTCTGCATTAGCAATAATATATTCTGAATTTATGCCAAATATAATATCGAACTTTAAATTATCTAATTTAGGATATTATATTTATGGTTTCTTCAATCAACGTTTCTTAGTTGAATTCTTTTATAATAAATATATTGTTAATTCAGTTTTAGAAATAGGAGGTCAAACTACAAAAGTTTTAGATAAAGGTAGTATTGAATCAATAGGTCCTTATGGGTTTGGTGTTATTTTAACTAAAGCTAGTAAAATAATTTCTAGCTTAAGTAACGGAGTTGTTACTAATTACGCTCTTTATATTTTAATAGGAATTTGCTTCTACTTATCTATTTTTACTTTTGTACAGGTAGTAGATGACGTAGTAAATTCTATTACAATAGCAAGCTTAGTAATTCTTATGTTACATAAAGATCGTTCTTTAATTTCTAACTAGGGCGCTTCTAATCCGAAGGTTATGTAGTAGTATTTTTTTCGAGCTAGCGCCTGGCATAGGTCGGCGCAATACTTATTCCCGCCGAAGGCGGGAATAAGCAGGCTCTAAAATTACTGCGCACTAGCCATCTCCGAAATGGATAGAGGGGACGAGCTATATTTCTTCGAAATCAGCCGTCCCTGCCTTAATTTATTAATTAAGGCGCTAGCTCGTAAGAAGAGCTTGCGGATTTTCGCGGCTCCTAACGAAGTGTACTATGAAATACTACACTTCGTTAGGAGAAAATATTAATATATTTCTTAACTAGGGCTATAACCTTTTTTTATAGATGAACCTAACCTGCACTACTAGACGAAGTCTCTTCCTAGAAAATACAGTCGGCCTTATTTCTGTGTTACGAGTAAGGGATAGTGCTGTAGTGCATATCTATATTCCCTCCGAAGGATGGAAATCGGGGAGGAGTAATATCCCTCCCTTCGGAGGGATCCGCAAGCTCTAAAATAAAGTTATTTATTTATTTTAGAGCTTGCTGATTCGTGAAACGAATCGCGCCGCGCCTGGATTAGCACTAGCACTAGCTCTTTTTTTACTCGCAATGCTGGCCCGCCTTTAAGCGTATATATTAAAGGTAAGCTATCTATATTAGGATAGGAGTGCATGTTTGCTTGCTTGCTTACGGTATAACGTATTGCAAGCAAGCATTAGTAGTATATTAAAGGGTTAATAACCCTAAATCTCATTAGCTTTAATAGGGTAGCATAATTTTAGTTCGACTCTAAAATGAGAAAAAAAAAGGAGGGTATCTTTTTACCAATGATTATATTTCTCAGTAACGAGAGGTATGGGTAAAAAAACCGATGAGAAACTTACACGTTATGAGAGAAGACCTGTTGACGATATTTGTATGGATCTCGGATGGACCGGGTTGATACCTTTTTTTTGACCAAAATTTAGACTAGATATAGCACTTAGGAAAAGATATTCTTTATTATTACCAAAAGATTTTGACTTAAGCTCTCAACATTGAGAAGAGATCAACTTTTGGATTATATCAACTTAATTTCGATTTAGTAGTCCTTCTGATTTTTTTCTGTATGCTTCGCACAGAAGCACAGAAAAAAATAATCAGCAAGCTCCTGTAAGAGAGGACCCCATAGAATCCTTATTTATAGGCTGTTACAACTGCTTCGCCAGAAATATTCGTTATTTTAGAACCAAAGTCTATAAAGCTATCATTTTAGCTTTAGACTATCTTCATATAATATTGCTACATATCAGGTATTATATTATTAATGAATGAAGAACTTTGTATAAAATATAAGGCTATTTATTCAGGTATCTTTATGGGCGAGATATCGGTGATGTGAGCTCCTAGATAGATTTGAATTTTAGCGCTAAATTAGTCTATCTATAGACCTAAAAAGAGTTCCTAGCATAGGGTTAAATATGGATAGATGAAGACGTTAGGACTCCGAGCTGAATACTCGAGTGAACAATCCTACGGCAGCATTTTTATACACTTTTTCATGAAATTATTTTTTTGCAATAGCAATGTTAGCTCAAAACTGGGGTTTAAACCTAGTTTTTCAATATTTTTTTCCGGTTTTACAAGTAAAGAATTAATTGTTAATTCTGATATAAATAATGTTTTACTTTATGATGGAAATAATTTTAAAGCAGTTTTATTTTTACCTTCATTAGTAGCTTTTTTAAATTTAATTGAAGCTATGAAAACTGATAGTATAAATAATAATCTGTCTTTAATTTTAGAGTTTAAGGATTTTTATCTTAGTCTTACTAATATCCTTAAACAATTAGAACCAGGTAAATATTCATTTGGAGGCACGCCACTACTTTTATCTAAAATCTTTAGATGATTATTGTTTAACTGAATGTTATACTAAGAGTTTAGTAGATACAAATTGTTGATTTAGTATTATGGGTTCTCCAGGTTATTGCCCTTTTCTTAATGTTTTTGATTCATATGATCCAAAGGATTTAGTAGTCCTACGGACTCAGCAAGCTATATATTTATCGAGTTGATAGTACAGAAATAACTTATAGACTTAAAAAAATATTAAAAAGTGCTAAATGTCAAACTCAAATAGATTTAAGTAGAGATACTTTATTAGTTATAACTAAAGTCAATGATATAAATAATAAAGAACTAAGTAAAGAAGAGACATTTAAAATTAAAATTCCTGGTCCGCTTCGCACAAATAGGTCATACTAAACGTTTCTACTCTACTACAAGAAGAGTAGTGGATAAAACTAATAATAATTTAGAACCAGATACTATTAACATAAAGGAGAGTAATTCTTTAACTTTAAACAAAGACGAGGTAAATATAAAGGATGCTCTAGATCCTATTTTAAACAATAATGTGTTTAAGTCTAATGATATGGTTAAAATAATTTTGAACAATTTAATCAATATCATTAAGGAATATCCCTCCCTTCGGAGGGATCAGCCAGCTCCCTATTAATGAAGATACTCAATTAAAGATAGAAAACTATCTTTTTAATCAATATAAATTCTTATTAGATAGTAAAGATAAAGTTAAGATATCTGGTATAGATATTAGTTTATTTAATAAAGAATTAAAAGAGTATTGTTTTTCTAAACGTGATGATTTTTATTTATATTTAGATTCACTTAGAAAAAGCTTAAATTTAGAGGCACGCCACAAAATTAGTGGCGTGCTGATGAGGCGAAGCCTACTCCGGACTACTAAATAGACTAGTTAAACCTGTAGATATTCATAACTATTATATAAGAGAAGTTTTAAATGGTTTAGATAATAAAGAAATTATAAATTATATCTTCTATGTTTTATTTTTAATTTTAACATACAACGGTATGATTTTAGATAGTGATGATGTAAAAGAGGATGAAAAAACAAAGATAGGATTAACATCTATTAGTATGGACTTAGGTAAATTTTTATCAAGGCGCAAGCTCTAGACTTCGTCTCTATATAGTAAAGTTATATAAAAATAGAGATAAGGAAAAATTTTCACAAGGAGCTTGCTGTAGTCCAGAAGCCTAATAAAAGTTTTAAAGAATAATTTTTAAGTCTCTCTGCTAGCTTCGCTAGCCCTACTTAGCTTTTAGAAGAGGCGGGCTATATTTCTTCGAAATCAGCCAGCCTATTAAAGAAACAAAAATCGATAAACCTAAGTCTGATGGAGGCGTTACGCTAAGTTGTTATTAATATAGACGCAAGCTATCGATTTAGAATTAGTAGGAGGAGGAAAATATAGCAAGTTTGCGCATAGACTATTCCTACGGGAGAGCTTGTGTATTCTGTAGCCATCGAACTTCGTACTGTACCAGGGGTTTGAAAGAGTTCGCTATGAATAGTTCTGTAAATTATACAGTTTAATGTATACCTCTTGCTGTTTACAGTAAGGTTACTTAAAAAAAATAAATAAATATATACCCTTTCTAGGTAGTAGACTATTCCATATCCCTATTTCCTGAGGGATACACTTCGTTAGGTATCAGGAATATTTTTTTTTTCGTTCGCTATAAAAGTATATTTATATACCATATATATATAATTTAAAAATATTATGAGAATATTAAAAAATCACCCTTTATTAAAATTAGCTAATGGTTATTTAATAGACGCTTCACAACCTAGTAATATAAGTTACTTATGAAATTTCGGATCTTTATTATTACTTTGTTTAGTTATACAAATTGTAACTGGAGTTACTTTAGCAATGCACTACAATCCTTCAGTATTAGAAGCATTTAATTCTGTAGAACATATATAAGCATAATGTGTTCTTTAAATTGGGCTAATTGCTGGAAAACCTTTATTAAGACAATCAGCAGGAAAATACTAGATGTTATTATATATCCAGTATTATCTTCAGAGACTATACGCCCGACATCTGATTTAGGTTTGATGATTTAAGGCGAGTAATAAAAAAAAAATATATTTTTTTTATACGCGCCCTCCTGAACATAGATGATGAGATAGTCCAATCTCCACTGGAAAGTAGAGAAGTATAGATTATATATCTATGCCTATTTGAAGGCATAACTTTATCATTGTTTATTTTTGTATCAGGTTATAAAAATAAAATGGGATTTCGAAAGTTCACTAACTCCCCTTATTTAAATGAAGATGACTTTAGATTAGATAATTCTTCTAACAAAGTACACATGCTTGCATACCCTTCCGATGCGAAGCTACAGCAAGCAACACATAATAAAGACTTTTTATATTGATTTAGCGGATTTACTGATGCTGAAGGTAATTTTTTAGTATCAATAGATCGTAAATATATTAAATTAAGATTTAAAATAAATTTACATATTGACGATATAGAAGTACTTTACATAATTAAATCTAAGTTAGGTTTTGGTAGAGTTGTGGAAGAAAGTAGTAGAAATAGTTGTTCTTTTATCGTCGAAGATTCTTTAAATATAAATAAGTTATGTGACATCTTTAAACAGTATCCACTTCATACTAGTAAAAAGTTAGACTTTATTAGTTTTAATGAAGTAGTTATTATTAAAGCTAAGAATAAAGTACTATCTGAGACAGATATAGCCAAAATTATATCTATTAAGAATAGTATGAATTCTAAAAGAGAGGTATTCACATATGATACTTCGAAATCTCAAATTATAATAAACCCAAATTGACTTATAGGATTTATAGAAGGTGAAGGTACCTTCGGTATTAAAACAGGTTCAGCATTGTATTTTCAAGTAGCACAGAAAAATACTAGTCAAGAATGTTTAAATGGTATAATCAATTTTTTGATGAACTTATCAAACAATGCTACACTACATAAGGATCCTGATAATAAAATACTTCCTATAAGCGTTACAAATACGATTAATATAAGAACTAATGTAGTATCATTAGCAATAGCTAATGTAGATGGTTTATATTATTACCTATTACCATATCTAGATTCATCTAAGTTTTACTCTCGTAAAGCTATAGACTTTAAACTATGAAAAATGGCTTTACTATTAAAAATTCAAGGATATTATTATACAACAGAAGGTAAGAATTTATTTTTAGATATTTCAGATACTCTAAATAAAAGATATAGCACGATGAAATCTTCATCAGTAAGCGATATTAATAATAAGATTATTAATATAACTGAAAGATTTAATGCTATTATAGAGCTTCAACCACCTTTTGATGTAAAACTTAATATGTAGGCTTCGCCTCATCACACAGAAAATGTTCGTAAATATAGTATAGCCAATAGATCAGAAAATCCTAAGATTGTTTATATTTATGATGGATCAGAAATGGTAAAGGGGTCTCCTTTTGCTTCATTTAGTACTGCAGTTGCTCCACGAGCTTCGTCACCTATAAGTCAATTTTAAAAATAAAACATAAATACTTTTTCAAATATTCAATGATAAAATTACCACCGATAGTAGGCAAAAATATATTTATTTATAGTTTATAAAATCAATATCAACCGTAAGTATATCGTTAATAAATTTAAAAGTGAAAACCTATATAATCTTAATAGTTGGTTATGCATTATATTAAGAATTTCGCGGCTAAAATTTCTTTGAAAACTTCTAATCTAAATCCTGCACTAAAGTATTTAAATGCTGACGTAGATAAATTCAAAATAATAAAAGAAATAAAAGGTAAAGCCGGAATATATCGTTGAATTAATAATACCAACGGTAAAAGTTATGTAGGAAGTAGCGTAGATTTATCTAAACGTCTTTACAGATATTATAGTTTAGCTCATATAACAGTTCAGTCTAAACACAGTTTAATATGTAAAGCTTTAATAAAATACGGTTACAGTATATTTAGCTTTGAAATATTAGAATTTTGCGAAAAAAAAAATGTTCTTATAAGAGAACAATATTATATAGATTTACTTAAACCGGAATATAATATTTTACTGAAAGCAGGGTCTCCGTTAGGCTATAAACACACAGATGAGGCCAAGGTAAAAATGCGGGGACCTAAAAATTTTAGTCTAGAACATTTAACTAAAATAAAAGAACATATTAATAATTTAAATGCTAAACGTGCTGTGATTATTGAAGTTTTTGACACTGAAAGTAATATTTACACCGAATATGCTTCAATTCGTTTAACTGCTAGGGTATTGAATTGCAATGACAGAACTATAGCAAGATATATGGATAGTAATAAGCTTTTTGCGGGTCGTTATATTATTAATCGAAAAAAATCCGATTAATATGCAACTTCTAGCTTTCCAGCTTCGTTACTACTTTATTATAGGCAAAATAGTCATTAGTAGTATTTTTAAAGCCTAGTAGTAATACTTGTAATCGTTATATTGATACTAATAAACTTTATAAAAATAAATATATTTTCACATCTAAGCCCATAGATAGTGCGTCTAGGGATTAGATTATAGTAGATAATAATTTATTTTAATACTATTTGATTATGCGTGATGTAAACAATGGATGATTAGTACGTTACTTACATAGTAACACAGCATCAGCTTTCTTCTTTTTAGTGTACTTACACATAGGAAGAGGTATATACTACGCATCTTATAGAGCACCAAGAACATTGACATGAGTCATAGGTACAATAATCCTTATCGTTATGATAGTAACAGGATTCCTGGGTTACCTTACAATAGCCCAAAACGACTATAATAATAATAAAATAACAACTACGACAACCTTTAACGATAAAAGATATTATTCAACATCGAGAAATAATGAAGAGGAGACTTCGTTCCCACGTATAAATAAGTTTTTATTAGCCAAAAATCTTAATCCTGTTTTTATCTATCATAATCTAAATGAAGATTCAGTTCGTAAAAATATAGCTAAAGAAACTAAGGGACTTAGTGGTATTTATATGATCTTAAATAAAGAAACTTTAAGTTATTATATAGGATCAGCTTCTACAGACAGAATTAACTCTAGATTTTCAAAACATTTAATATATTTAAATGGTAGTAAAATAGTTAAAAATTCAGTTAATAAATATGGTTTACATAATTTTGTCTTTATTGTATTAGAATTATTCCCTGAAATAGTTAATCAAGAAAATAATAAAAAATTATTAGATTTAGAAGATTTTTATCTAAAATCTCTTTTACCTGACTATAATATATTAACCGAAGCAGGATCTAGCTTTGGGTATAAACATACTGAAGTTAATAGAATAAAGATGAAAGCTAATTATAGTGAGAAGGGTAGAGAAGAAATAGGTAGTTTGAATAGAGGTAAAACTTTATCTTCTGAAACTATAGAAACTATGAGACAATCAGCTTTAAATAGAAAACCTTTAGACTATACAGAACAAGGTGTTTTAAATATGAAAAAGAATTCTAAGCCTATTATAGTAAAAGAATTAAATAATACTGTATATGGCGAATTTAATAGTATAGTTGAAGCAGCAGAAGCTTTAAATTGTTCAACTAAAACTATACAAAGAACATTAAAAAGTCCTAGCAAAAGATTAAAAAGACGTTGAATAGTTGATTATGTTAAATAAGGCGGGCTCCGAAGGATAAGCTCTCTTAAATTATTATTATAGTTGTAGTCCTGCAAGTATATAGTTTTATGCAATTTATGGAAAGAAATAAAACTTAAAGCAGAGTAACCTGACAAGGTTATTGAAGAAACCAAATCGTTTCTTTGGCAATGCTAGTGAAAACGATCAAAGTATATTTTAATATAAGAGATCGTCGGTTATTCATATAATCGCGACAGACTGGGTCACTGGTGGGTAGCTGAAATGCTGCTTAATGCACAGTCGAGGCTTATAGTAGTACTTTGTAGCTAATTTAAATTAGCTACAAAGTACTACTAATAGAATATACGAATTCAAAGTTATTCTAACTATTATTAACTTTGTAAAATAAATTTAACTTATTTATGGCCTGAATGAAGGATTTCTAGCCACACCTATAATTAAACACCCAAACACTACACCTATTCCTACTCCAGCCCCCGCTAGAGCTATAGTTGCTAAACCGGCTCCAATAAGTTAACAACGATGGGTTCTAACCAGCCACTATTATGATAGAATTTTACGATTTAATTATAAATATGGGTTATACACCCGAGATAGAAACTCTCAGAAATACAACTTTTTCAGGTCAGGATTTAAAAAGTGCATTTTGTGAAGCATTAAGTTCTCATAACTATAATTTAAGACAAGCAAAAAAACTTGTTTTAGATTTATGTTTTAATAGGGATACTGTAAGGCTAAATTTTTTATTAGGATATCGTGATGAAGGGGTAATGAATTATATATTGGAGATTGCTAATAAGCATAGAGAGTTTTACCCATTAACCCGAAAATTAATAAATCAATATTTATATAATCTAACTGAAGATATTGCCTATTCATATATAGAATTTTATCAAGATAATGTAGTTAGATATCTTTTTCTACCAGATGAGGCAGATAAGTTTATAGCTATGGTAAGGGAAAGTCCTATTCTAAAGCATATATATTATGTTGACGCGGGTTCTAAGGTAAGAAGTCCGGGGTTTGGAGTGGCAAAGTCTAATCTACTGCTACAAAGTGAAGTATTTAAGTATGAAACCGCAGAAATGTTCTCTAAAATACGTGATCTTGGTAGAGCAGATATAGGGCAGATGGATATGATAGAAATACCATATGAAGGAAATGTCATGCGGGCCATAAGAAAAGATGAGGCATGAAGAGCATTAAAGGCTGCTAATTTTTTATAATAATTATGGGTTAGCTTTAGCTTGCTTATTCTTACAGAAAAAAAGTTTAAGGGGGGCGAGACTTTGTCTACTGCCGAAGGATGGAGAGGAATAAAAAAAAATATATTTTTTTTTATACTAAACGAAGTTTCGCCCTCCTTGTAATAGGTAAGCTTGTATGTTTTACCTTATGGACAAATGTCATTATGAGGTGCTACAGTTATTACTAATTTAATTAGTGCTGTTCCATGAATTGGACAAGACATAGTTGAGTCAACAAACACTATTATTAATTTATGTTTAGGTATTATTACTTTATTTTTAATGTACGGCGCAATGCGAACTTATTTACTATATTTAAAAGTTTATACTAAGGAAACTTCTTTACCTACCATAGGTACTATACATAAGAATGCTCTAAAAAAAAGTAATAAAACTTTAAGATTAGATAAACAAGAATATATTTCGATACCTTCATCTTTTTTAGCTTTTTTAGCTGGATTAATAGATGGAGACGGATATATTCAAATAAGTAAAACACCAAAAGGATTTATAACTATGAAATTAGTTATATCATTACATTTAGAAGATATTTCTACTTTAGAATATATACATTCTGTTTTAAAATTAGGTAAGATTAATATATATAAAGATTTAAAAAGCCCTACTTGCAAATTAGTTATTAATAAAACTGATTTACAAGAAGTATTATTTCCTTTATTTATTTATAATAATATATTTTTCTTAACTAATACTAGAATAGATCAATTTAATTTAGCTATGTATATATTAAGAAATGATATAAAATTACAAAGTGAAATTTCAGAGGTTAAGAATGTACCATTTGTTTTTGAAATACCTAAAAGTCCAGTAGACTATACATTATTACCTTTTTTTAAAAATTGAATTGTAGGATTTAAACATCCTTGAAGATACCCCGATCTTATTGAATTTGTTAGAGAAAACCCTCTTACATATAAAAGAGTAAAAAAAGAATATAAAAGATTATGTTCTAATCGAAAGAGTTATTATAATTTATTAAAGTATTGTAGAGATCTGGAACATGTAAATAAAAAGTAGAACATGTAGTGAGTAAACAAATAATTAAAAGGGGAAGCTCTCGTTCCCGCCTTAAATTGTTTACTCATAACCTTATCTTTAATATTTACAATAGTTTGCTTATTTAGCAGTTTATATATTTATAAATATAGGCGTAGACTGCGTCTAGCAAGCTCGCTCTTAATACAAAATTCTTGTTATTTTAGTCTTTAAGGCAAGAATTATATACATTTTATTTTTTAGTTAATAGCAATAATAATGAAATATAGCTCTTTAAAATCTTTTAGAGTAGGCACAGCTTACTCTCCTATAGAACAAAATACAGTTAAACCTGTAAATACTAATATAGTAGTTTGAGGCTCTAATTTAAATTCAACAGCAGGGGAAGGTCGTTTTACAAAAATAGTGAAAAACATGATTGCATTACCACCTTATCAAAAAAGTGTTATTATTGGAATACTTTTATCAGATGGGAATCTATCTTCTTCTAAATCACATGAAAACCCACATCTAACATTTAAACAAGGTTTAAAAAACTCAAACTATGTTTGATTTGCTTACTTTATATTAGCTCATTATTGCAACCTTCATCCTAGTTTAGTTAAAAGTTTTAGAAAAAACAGAGTAGCTTTTGCTATATATTTCCGTACTAGAGGATTGCCATGCTTTAATGAATTAAGACATTTATTTTATAAAGATAAAGTAAAAGTAGTACCTGAAGATATATATAATCTTTTAACTCCAGTAGCTTTAGCACATTTAATAATGGGCGACGGGTCTGCTAAAGAGTATGGTTTAATTATTTGTACTGATTCTTATAAGTTAATAGACATAGTTCGTTTAATGAATGTTTTAATGATTAGATATAATTTAAATTGCAAATTACGTTTTCATACACCAACTCAACCTAGAATTTATATAAGTCAACATTCTATGCCTGTTTTACGTGAACTAGTAAAACCATATATGGCTGAATCAATGTTATATAAAATAGGGTTATAATGTTTAATATGGTGGGTGAGTGGTTTATTTGTGTCTAAGGTTCTTTTTTTATTAAAAAAAACAATGATGGTTGTAGGCTTCGCCTCTCAATTAAAACAAAGAATACATTCTGATTTATTTGAAGCTTTTAAATTGATTTTTTCTACAAATAGAAAAATAGATAGTACAAATAACTATAATCAATTTGGAGTTAGTTCCAAATCAGATGTACAAAAAGTTATAAATTCTTTTTCATTTTCAGGTTTACATCCTTTAGTGGGATTAAAATATATACAATATGAAAAATGATTAAATAATTTGCGTGCAAGTTCACGTTATAGTAAATTAAATTATCCTAAATAACCTAAACATAAATTAATAATTTTAATGGGCTCCTTAAAAATAATAAATAATTATTTTTAGAGGCATAATGGGGAAAATTACAAGGACATTTAATAAATAAACAACCTCCGTTTTATTAAATTATTTGTAGCGGAACTTAATTCGGTATATAAGGCGCAAGCTTAGGATTAAGAGCGTTCAACGACTAATGAGTGAGTTATACCAACAATAAGCTCAACACGATAACCCCTAAATCTTCTTTAAGAAGATTTAAGAAATAGTCTAAATACATCTTAATAGATGTAAAGTATAAATTAAATATTCTACAAAAACAATCGTCATTTGAGGAGGTTTATATACAGATGAACCACATTGCGGCGACGTAATGTTAAAAATTCTGCTTAATGCTGGAACATCTCCCATCTTAGGATTTGCATACGACTTATTCTTGTTATTTTTAACAATTATTTGCGTGAAAATTGCAATGACATGGAGACAATCAGCAGGGGTGAGAAGTATTCATACTTCAGAAGCCTCTCAGAGACTACATGCAGAAGATCTCACCTACGCTTATTTAGTAGGATTATTTGAAGGAGATGGATTTTTTTCTATCACAAAAAAAGGAAAAGACCTAACATATGAATTAGGTATTGAATTATCTATTAAAGATGTACAATTAATTTATAAAATTAAAGCATTATTAGGTATAGGAGTTGTAAGCTTCAGAAAAAGAAATGAGGTAGAGATGGTATCTCTAAGAATTAGAGATAAAAAACATTTAAAAAACTTTATACTACCCATTTTTGATAAATACCCTATGTTTTCTAATAAACAATATGATTACTTAAGATTTAGAAGTGCTTTGCTTTCAGGTATTATATATTCTGAAGATTTACCTGAATATACTAGAAGCAATGTACCTTTAAATTCTGTAGAATCTATTTTAGATAAGTCTTACTTTTCAGCTTGATTAGTAGGATTTATAGAGGCTGAAGGTTGCTTTAGTATATATAAATTAAAAAAAGACAATGATTATTTAGTAGCTAGTTTTGATATTGCCCAAAAAGATGGTGATATTTTAATAAAAGCTATAAGTAAGTATTTATCTTTTACCACCACGGTTTATTTAGACAAGTATGATTGTTCTAGATTAAAAGTTACAAGTGTAAGATCAATAGAGAATACTATTAATTTTTTAGATAGAGCACCGGTAAAACTAATGGGAAATAAAAGATTACAATACTTATTATGAATAAAACAATTGCGTACAATATCTAGATATGCGGAAAAAATAAAAATACCTTCAATTTACTAAATAAACAAGAGATCATGATATAGTCCGATCAATGAAGAGATTTATTGAGTGTAGTGAGAGTATTTAATTAATATTAAATACGTGACTACCAACACAAATGCTCTGTAAATAACGCAACATTAAACAGATTCTTCGCTTTACATTTTGTATTACCGTTTATTTTAGCGGCATTAGTTTTAATGCATATGATAGCTTTACATGATACAGCTGGATCAAGTAATCCATTAGGAGTTCCAGTATATTATGATAGAATGCCTATGGCTCCTTATTTCTTATTTAAAGATTTAATTACTATATTTATCTTTATATTTGTTTTAGGAATATTTGTATTCTTTATGCCTAATGTTTTAGGTGATAGTGATAATTATATAATTAGGAAAGCTAGTTATTGTCAGAATGAACTTCTGGCTACAAGAAACCATCAAATTGCGGGAAAACCCTAAAGCAATTTCAACCAAGCAGACATGGTAACATAGTTTGTGGCACAGGTAACGACTCGTGGTATGGTAAAATCGAAATTGATTATCTAATGTCTGATAAATGGGTAATCCGCAGCCAAGCACCTATCACTGTATTTACAGTGAGGTGTGCAGTTCATCGACTAAATGTTGGTTGGCGCAAGCTTAAGATATAGTCAAGCCCCTTTCGAAAGAATGCAGGATCTTTTTTTGATAAGAAGATTTCGTTAAATGGATAGGTTTAGTAGTCCTACGGACTCAGCAAGCTCCTATTTAGGGAGAATGCCTTAGTCAGGCGTAACTGTTATTTAATTACTTTCTATACTTTTTTAAAGACTGAAAGTTATATATCCTCTTTTTATCAAAATAATTCTCTCCTGACGGAATCTGCCGACAGTCTTAAACCTGCCCGTGTAGGAAAAGTAGGAAATAAAGAAATGACTCTTTATGAAGTTAAAAGTTTATTTCAAACTATAAAGAATTCAGATCCTTCATATGAAGGATCTGAAAAAGAATTTGGTTTACTTGCCAATGGTTTCTGGCAAGCGGAAGGGTATATAGGAGGTATATTTAGATCTGAGTTGAATTTTTATCCTATCTGCTCAGCTACTCAGTTGTTTTCTGAAGAAAGCGCGAAATTTTTTATTAGATTAGACAAAGCTTTATGTAATAAAGGAACTTTTAGTATAACTTTAAATAGCTTTGGTAAGTTTGTTATTGCTTATAGATTATCCGGTTGAGATACTTTTTTTTCTGTATTTGTTCCTTATTTCTATATGCAATATGGTGAAAAATATCGTGCTATTCTAAAACTAAAAAAAATTTATGAATTAAAAGATTATATTAAACATCACAGTTCAGACGATAAGGCTAAAGTTTTATTAGTGAGTCTTGTTTATTCTTTAACTGCTCATTCTCCTCGTTATAAAGTAAGTTTAGAAGAAAAATTAATTTCTTTAAATTTAGATCAGGGCTTATTGAAAGAATTACCTTTATATAAAGAAAATGATGTAAAACCATCTTTCTTATTTATATTAGGGTTCTTTTTAGGTGATGGTACTTTACATTTGAAACTGGAATGAAAAGACAAAAATAGTACTGTTGTTATTGTTCCTTTATTTAATATAATACAATCTAATGTAGAATCAAATAAATATATAATGGAAAGAATGACTAGTTGTTTAAACGCTTTGAATATTAAAGCTAATTTAGACAAAGGTACTAATACTTTTACTTTAACAGTAAAAGGTATTGATAATGTATTTAATTCTTTATTTCCTTTATTGAAAAAATATTCGCATTTCTTATATGGGAAAAGAGATAGCTTTAATTTATTAGTATGAGTAGAGGGGCTAATTAGATCAGGAGGCCATCACACTTATTTTGGTCTAAAAGCGCTTGTATATAGAATATATCATAGTACTAATGAGCGTATTACAGACAAAGAAGTTTGAATGAGCCGTCTTGAGGACTGATTAAAAGCAGTTTCTGCTCGTAGAGAATGTGGAGAATATTATATTTCACCTATATACACTTCTAATAAACAGATTATAGGTTGACAAGTACGTTTCCCCTCTACTTTAAAGTTACCAAAATCCAATAAAGCATTTATGTCTTCAACCTGTGGTGGTCAAGATAAAGCTTTAGCAATAGCTGTGCAGTATAGAGATAAAATTCTTTCAGATTGAATTAATCTTAATTTTTAGTGGCTGGCTGGCGTGCCTCTTCAAAGAAATTATGCCCGCCTCTTCAATATGTTTTCACCTTAGTAAATATAAAGTACCCGCTTCGCGTTTCGCACTAATGAGAGATAGAGGTAGTAACAAATCTGACTAACTAATCTGGGCTAACCCTATGCAAACACCACCTGCCATAGTACCTGAATGATATTTATTACCTTTCTATGCTATTTTAAGATCTATTCCTAATAAATTATTAGGAGTTATCGCAATGTTAGCTGCAATATTAATTATTTTAATATTACCTAAGGCTGACCTAGGTTTAACAAAGGGTTTACAATTTAGACCTTTAAGCAAGGCGGCTTTCTACGTCTTTTTAGTGAACTTTTTAATATTAATGCAAATAGGTGCTAAACATGTAGAAAGTCCTTTTATAGAAATAGGACAACTAAGTACTGCTTTATATTTTTCTCATTTCTTATTTATATTACCGGCAGTAAGTATATTAGAAAATACTCTTGTAGATTTAGAATTACAAAATAATGCCAAAAATATATAGGGTTAATGCTATGTATAGCTTGCTTTTTACTACAAAGTAGTGCTGTGTAGCCCCTCCGGGGCTCGTGGTATTTTTTTTTTTTCGAAAAAAAAATACTACACACGAACGAGTAAAAAAAAAAATAAAGTTTTCTTTATTTTTTTTTATTGCTAGAGCGAGGGGCGCTAGCTCTCCGTCTCCGATTCCGTAGGAATCGGAATACGGAGAGCTTGCGCCTGGAATACTCGTTAGCAGCGTCTGCTAAGTAAGGCACTGCTTTGTAGTACTAGCAAAGATTAAGATTGTAAACGGTTTTACACGGTGATTGCAGATCATTTGAATGAGGTTCAATTCCTCCTTAATCTTTATTTTATTTAGTAGTGCTGTAGTGCTAGCACTAGCACTAGCAAGTTTGAGCAAGCTCTTGCTTGCTGATTATTTTTTTCTGTGCTTCTGTGCGAAGCATACAGAAAAAAATCAGAAGGACTATTACTCTAACTTATATAATTATTAAAGGTAAAAAAAACAATACGAGCTTGCTGATTATTTTTTTCTGTGCTTCTGTGCGAAGCATACAGAAAAAAATCAGAAGGACTATTACTAGACGAAGTCTAGCCCCCCCTCCGGAAGAATGCCTCCCGGAGGGAATATGGCTACTGACAGTTTATTATTATAGCTTGCGAGTCCATCCATATCCCTTCGGGATCAGTAGGACTACTAACTGTATGTTTTAATCCTTTATTAATTATAGATTAACTAATATTTAGAATATACAAATAAGTTACTACTACAGATGATTTTTTTTTTTATTGTAGTTTTAGTACCTTAGCACGTAGTATCGCTTGCGAGCAATTTCGTTGTAGGCTTAACTATACTATAATAATTTCACTAAATAGCCACGATAGTGGTTATTTTAAAGATTGGGGCTGCTTTTCTGCTATAGATGCTTCTTGCTTTATAGGTATAAAGCAAGAAGCAGCTAAGCAAACAGAAGTAGCTGACAAAATAAATATTTGTATTTAAAATGTTTTAGAATAGTACTTTTATGGCTGCTAGCTTGCGTATTTGAACTTTTCTCCAGGTGAACGAAGTTTCTAGTAGGAGTACACTTCGTTAGAGGGAGGCGCCCCCGAAGAAGTACCCCCTCTTCGCACCGTCCCCCTCTAGTATCGCTACCTAGAATGGAGTTCCTATCCTACGGAGAGCTTGTGCCAATATATCGGCTAAGCAGAAATTCGCAAGCTAGCAAACTAGAAGTATATGCTACGTATATTGCACCACTAGTAACCATAATCGAATAATTTGATAGATCAGGCTAGATAGCTTATTACTGCTTGCGAGTCCATCCATATCCCTTTGGTTAGACGAAGTCTCAGCAGGCTAAGGAGGACTACTAAGTAGCATATATAATCTAACCCACGTTATCATTTTTTTTATTTAGTAATAGCTATCCCGATCCCCGACCCTCTCTCCGGGGGGAAAAAATCTTTTTACTATTCCGAGCTTTCGCGATTCGTTCCCCTAACGAAGTGTATGAATGCCACCCAGAGGGATATGGAATCGGCAGATTTTTTTTCTTCGAAGGCGCTAGCTCTTCAGCCTACCCCTCGCTATCGGGGATGGGGATGAAACGAAGTTTACTCTTCGTTCACATGAGCTCTCAGAAGGATGCCCCCTTGTTTCTTTAACCCGCTATATCCCTCCGGGATCAGCGAACAAAGTTCCCTCCTGCTTTTACTAATCCTAGAGGAGGAGCTTGCGTATACGAAGTCTCTTCGTGAAACGAATAGCGCCATATCCCTCCGGTTAGACGAAGTCTCAGCAGGCTAAGGGTTAAAATATAATATGATTTTGTAGAACCGTTATCACATTAATTTATAGTGGGGAGCTCTAGCAAACTCGCTCGTAATTATTAATTAAAAATATTAGTTAATAACTTTTAAGTGAAAAATTATGTTCACAAAGAGTACTTTAATTATTTCCTAATTTTGTCTTTAGATAAGGAGAGTTGTTCCCACCAGCCTAATTTGACCTTAAGATCCCAAATGTCTATGGGTATGGAAAGATGATTTAATTCTACAAATGCTAAAGATATAGGTACACTATATTTAATCTTCGCTCTTTTCTCAGGATTATTAGGAACAGCTTTTTCAGTGTTAATTAGACTTGAACTTAGTGGACCTGGAGTACAATATATTTCTAATAATCAATTATATAACAGTGTAATTACAGCTCACGCTATATTAATGATATTCTTCATGGTCGACAATTGAAGACTATTTAATTTTAATTTTCAAGCTAGCACCCTTCGAATATTTTTTTCAAAGAAAAAAATTACAGAGGTCGCTCTCAATAATAACCAAAACAACACTATTACTATTACAAATAGTAATAATAATAATTCTAATAAAAATAACGATGAAGATAAAATACCACTATATACTAAAGTATATATAGAAAACCCTTTTAATAATAGAAATCTTATCTTAAAAGTATCGAAAAATCAAAAAGGTGTTTATGTTTGAGAAAGTAATGATCATGCTTATGTAGGACATTCTATCAATTTGTATAATAGAATAAGTTCTTACTTTATGCCATCTATTCTTCAAACTAAAGCACGTAGAGTGTTACGTTATTTTAATAAACACGGATTTCAAGATACAAATCTTACAATTTATATAATGGATGAGAATTCTAGCTTAGATGACGTTGTAAGCTTAGAACAGCATTTTATAGATACTTTAAAACCAAGTTTAAACGTAGATTTGGTGGCAAGCAGTTCTGGTTATCATGAACCAATGGGCCAAGAAATAAGAGATAGATTACGTAAACAAAGAGGTACTCCTGTATATATTTATAACGTAGAAGATTTTACTTTATTATATATATTTGAATCGAAACAACATATGTATGATTCAATAAGTATTCATCATAAAACTTTAAATAACTGTTTAGATGCAGGTACAGTGTATTTAGATACTTTATTTTTATCTTTGGATTTAATAGAAGAATCTGAAAATACGAATTTATTAACTCTAGAGGGAATAAAAGAGTTGGTAAATGAAAAACGTGCATTATATACAGTTAAACATCCTGCTTCTATTTCTATTTTAGCAGAATTTAAAGACGATTCAAGTAAGAATCTGGAATTTTCATCGTTAACAAGTTTAGCTAATCACTTAAAAGGAGATCGTGTAACTATTAGACAATATTTAAAAGGTGTAAAATCAGGTTATTATAGAGGAAAATGAAAATTTACATATAAAGATTAAATAGAAAGGCATGGCCGGGTAAGGCAGAAATGCTTTACTTTATTTTCACTATATGCAGGAATCCCCTTAGAGCCTTTAAAACTAGTACCGCAGACTATATGTTAGCAGTGGAATACAGTGACATTTTAAAGGATTGGGTAATCCGCGGGAAACCAAAGATAATTTTGTTATCAAGTAGGATCCTAAGAGACTACACGTGAAATATCTTAGTGTATATTTTATAATATTCAAAGATAAAGATATAGTCCGTACATATTCGAAAGATTATGAGTAAACGTATGCCTGCATTAATAGGTGGATTCGGAAATTTTCTAATGCCTTTAATGGTAGGAGGTCCTGACATGGCATTCCCTAGATTAAATAATATTAGTTTCTGATTATTACCTCCTAGTTTATTATTATTAATATTCTCTGCTTGTATTGAAGGAGGTGTGGGTACAGGTTGAACACTTTATCCCCCATTATCAGGATTACAAAGTCACAGTGGACCAAGTGTAGATCTTGCAATATTTACTTTACATTTAACAGGGGTAAGTAGTTTATTAGGATCAATAAATTTCATCACAACAATTGTGAACATGAGAACACCAGGAATAAGATTACACAAACTAGCCTTATTCGGATGAGCCGTAGTTATAACAGCAGTATTACTTTTATTATCATTACCTGTATTAGCTGGTAAAATACTGCCAGTGTTAAATTTGGCAAATTGCTGGAAACAGATATATTTATTTATTATATCTTTATTAGCAGGATGCTTATTTTATTATAAATTATTAAGTATCTTCAGAGACTATTCGCCAAAATTTGTATGTTTTAAATCTTATTTAAATATAGATCGTAAATTCTTTTCTGTAAAAAGAAAAATTCCATCATGAGGTACGCCTACTAATAATGGAGAATTTGATCCTAAATTTTCTTCGTATTTAGCTGGTATAATTGAAGGAGATGGTACTATTATAGTACCTAAAAGAGAAAGATCACTTAAAGGTGACTTATATTACCCTTCAATACAAATAGTATTCGATTCGAGAGATTTTCCTTTAGCTTTAATGTTACAATCTAAATTAAATCATGGATCTATTTCTAAAAAAAAAGGTTCTAGTGCTTATGTCTTAACAATTAATAAATTAGAAGGTATATTTCTAATAGCCAATGTTATAAACGGTTATATGAGAACTCCTAAGATTTATGCTTTACATAGATTAATTGATTGATTAAATCTAAGATTTGATTTTAATATAACCAAGAAAAATAAAGATATAAGTGATATAAATTCTAACAGTTGATTAGCAGGGTTTATAGACGCAGATGGTCATTTTTCAGTAAGAACGACTTTAGTAACGGAGCAGGCTTCGCCTACTAAATATCCAAAAATAGAATGTAAATTTGAATTATCGCAAAGACAAAATGATCATAATTATGAAAATAATTTGGAATATTTGAGTCTAATTGCGGACTTTTTATCTTCTACTGTTAAAGAAACCAGAATGAATAGGCCAAACCCTGAATATAGAGTTAGAACTACAAATGTAGATAGTAATTTTATATTAGTTCAATATCTTGAGCAATATCCTTTATTTTCTAGTAAATATTTAAACTATAAAGATTGAATAAAAGTATTGTCATATTTTAAAGCCAAAAGTCATACAAAATCTGAGTCTATTAAAGCTATAGTTGAAATTAAAGCACAAATGAATAATAAAAGAACAGAATTTAATTGAGATCATTTAAATAATTTATATAACTTATACAAATAAAACATAGTCCCAACAATATGGCGACATATTGAGTGTCTGCCTTAAACAGTTTTGTTTATGAGGTTAATTAATTAACCATGAGACCTGGTCTAGCAGGCCAAGAATATTTTTTTGGGTATTACAATGGTTCCTGTTTTATTTAAAAAAATTCTTGTATCTAGTTGTTTATTAGGTCTTATTTATATTAATCAATCGGTGTATACATACAAATCTTTAAGAAAGTTCAGTAGCAATAGTCAGGATAGACAATTGTATTATTATTTAGCTGGATTAATAGAAGGGGATGGTCACTTTTATGTGCCTAAACACCTAAAAACTGCATCAGGTAAAACCACTACTGCTTCAATTGAAGTAGTATTTGCCCTTAAAGATCTTTCTTCCGCAGAATATTTAAAAGGAATAATAGGAGGGAATGTATACAAACGTCTAGATAAAAATGCTGTAAGGTGGATGATTCAAGATAAAGCTACAGTAACTTTTATAGTAAACGCTATCAATGGAAAGTTAAGAACTCCTAAAATTCACTATTTACATAGCTTAATAGATTTTTTAAATTCTAAAGGTGACAATATAGTAAAATTACCTTTAGATAATAGTCCTATAGAAAATAATGCATGATTTGCAGGGTTTATCGATAGTGACGGGTGTTTCTCTATAAAAGGATTTTCTTCTGATAACCTTAGAACTTATTTAGGATTTCAGTTTTATTTACCTCAAAGAGCTATAGGTGTAAACGGAGATAGCTCAGAGGTAATAATGCAAAAATTAGCTGACTTTTTAAATTGTAAATTAAGTTTTAAGACTTTTAAAGAAGGATTTACTCAATATGTTGTAAATACTTCTTCTAAAGAAAGTAATAAAATACTGGTAGAGTATTTAGAAAGATACCCCTTATTAAGCTCAAAATATCTAGACTTTAAAGATTGAGAAAAAGCTTTAAATTTATACCTTAAAAAATTGCACCGTGACCCTAAATACTTAGAAGAAATTAGAAATTTAAAACTAGGTATGAATAGAGGGAGAGATAAATTTAACGTAGATCATATAAACAATTCTATTTACAGAATTTAATAAAACAGTCGAGTAAGCCAGCTACCCTCAATTTGGGTATTACAATGGTTCTTACAGACCGTAATTTTAATACTTCATTCTTTGAAGTAGCCGGTGGTGGAGACCCTATATTATTCCAACATCTTTTCTTAAGAGATATTTTAATTAATTATTATATTTTAGCTATTATTCCAATAATTAAAATAGCCAAAAAATCTAGCTTTTTATTTAAATTAAATTATAGTACTTCTTCAACAAGTAATTTTTGTTTAGAATCCTTTTACTCCAAATATAATGAACATTTACCTGGCAATACCTCACCCTCAAAAAAATTCTTAACTTGATTTATAGGATTTACAGAAGGTGAAGGATCTTTTATCGTAAATAATAGAGGTGATCTTTGTTTCGTTATTACACAAAGTAACCTAGATATCTATGTATTAGAATATATAAAAGAAATTTTAGGGTTTGGTAAAGTAATACCTCAATCTAAAACTACAAGTAGATATGTTACTCAAAATAAAAAAGAAATAGAATTGCTTGTTCATTTATTTAACGGTAATCTTATATTACCACGTAGAAAGGAAAAATTTGAAGAATTTGTAAAAGGATTTAATACATGAGTAACTAAAGGAAGAATTCAATTAAATACAGTTGAAATAAAACATACCTATATTTTACCTAGTTTAGATAACAACTGACTTTCAGGTTTTACTGACGGAGAAGGTTGTTTTACTTGTTCAATAAATAAAGATAAAGGATTCAGTTTTAATTTTAATATTTCTCAAAAATGAGAGCAAAATGTTAAAATACTAGAACATCTCTGTTCATTATTTAATGCAGGTAAAGTATCCAAACATAGTTCTGATAATGCCTATGAATATAGAATAGGCGGATTAGAAAATTGTAGAAATGTATTTACTTATTTTAATAACTATAACTTAATAACGAAAAAATCTGCTTCATATGTAGCATGAAAAGAAGTACATGGTGATTTATTAAATAAAAATCACTTAGATCCTATAAAACGAGTTGAATTAAAAGAAAAAGCTAAATTAATTAATAAATTTAATTAAAGTATAGGGAAAAAAAGTCAAGGTTTAACGTATAAGTTATGAAACTCTCAGGACAGATGTAAAAAGATATAAGATCCGTAAGAGTAAATATTCTATATAGAATATACCTTAGATTTAGTTAGTATTTAGCGGATATTACTTGTAACTCTTAAGTATAATGCGTATATAATAAAGTATACGTTATTGTACATGTTAATAGATAACATAAGGAAAAGTTAATATAAATACTAGCAACACTAGTGTTAACGGTCAATGAATATTCTCATTCGAAGACCGTCGGTTATTTAAGTGACCGCTACAGACTGGTTCACTGGTGGGTAGCTGAAATGCTGCTTAATGTACAGTCGGTTTCTTCCGTATTTCCGATATACGCACAAGCCCATGATTATTATATCACTGGTACCTGGATTTAACAAGAGAAAAACAAGTAAGTTAAATTTGAAGAAATGGATTCTTCGGTCAAAAATGGCCCTTTAAATTCAATTTATCGCAACAAACTATAAGCGAGGAGTTCGTTTTATATTTATTAGGTACTATGCACATAAGTTGTACTTTGTTGTACACCGTTATAGTAAAAATCCTAAAAATTTACGATAATTCGCAAGTAACCAACGCGCTTAGCACGCTAGTAGGAACTTCAGAGGCCATACGTTTGTTAAACATAAAATCAATTCATAATCTTAGTAAGTCCCCTAATAGTTTAAGATTTAAACAATGACTAGCCGGATTAATAGACGGAGATGGTTGTTTTTCATTATCTAAAAAAGGTTATGCTAGTTTAGAAATTACAATGGACATTCGAGATGAGTGTGCTTTACAAGCTGTAAAAAACGTTTACGGAGGTTCAATTAAATTAAGATCAGGTGTCAGTGCACTAAGATATAGATTACATAGTAAAGAAGGTTTTCTAAATCTTATTAATGATGTAAACGGTCATATAAGAAACCCTAATAGATTGATACAATTAAATTATATTTGTGTAAAATATGATATAGTATTAAAATATCCTGAAAAGTTGACTAGAGATAATGGTTGATTATCGGGATTTTTCGATGCAGATGGGTCAATTACTATAAAGAGTACAGATGGACAATTATCTATTTCTGCAGGCCAAAAGACATCTGAGTTATTAACACCTTTAGTTGAACAGTTTGGGGGTTATGTCTACATAGATAGAGGTGGAAATGGTTCATTTAAATGATATGTGACTAAGAAAGAAGATGTACTTAACCTGATAGAATATTTTAAAAAATATCCCTCTAGATCAGCTAAAAATAATAGATTGCACTTAGTGCCTAAGATATATGAATTGAAGAGTATGAAAGCTCATACTGCGCCTTCAGGGTCTTTATTAGCTAAAAGCTGAGAGACTCTTATGGCTAAATGAAAAAATTACGGATAAATTATGTTTAAAGATATGGTCCAAACATTTTAGTGTTACACGTTACACACTAAAATGTAGCATCCCGAGGTAAAAATTATAAGCCTCATAATGTTGCTGTATGCTGGAAACACTTCGATATCAAGTTTTAAATACTCCCCTTTCAAAGATATAGTAAAAAAGTTAAAACAATGAAGTCAATCAGCAGGTAACACTTTTAAGGTTAACCTTAAAAGTGGAACCTCAGAGACTATATGCGACAATACTGAAACAATAAAAAATATTTCTATTCATGTGGCTACTCATTTAAAACCCCTAAACGATGAACAATTTGGGCATTATTTAGCTGGTTTGATAGATGGAGATGGGCATTTTAGTAGCGAAGCTACTAAACAACAATTAGTCATTGTATTTAGTTCACCTGACGTTAAATTAGCCTATTATATAAAAGAAGTAATAGGATTTGGTAATGTAAAAAAAGTTAAAGATAAAAATGCTTACTTATATATTATATCTAACAAAGAAGGTTTATTTAGAGTAATTAATTTAATTAATGGTAAATTGAGAACTTTAAATAAATTTAATCAAGTTCTTAATAATATATTAGCTTACCCTACATATGCAAAAGAAAATCTAGAATTTAAAATAAATGATTCTAATAATTTATATAATCATTGAATAGCCGGATTTTCGGATGCAGATGCTAGTTTTCAAATAAAAATTATTACTAGAGATGATAAGCCTAGACCTGAAATTAGATTAAATTACCAAGTAGTACGCTCCGCTAAAAAAGATAATCCTATATTGTTATTATTAAAGGAATTTTTTGGAGGTAATATAGGTTATAGATCAAGTCAGGGTACTTATTATTATGGATCAACTAGTTTTGGTTCAGCTAAAAAGGTGATTAATTATTTTGATCATTTTCATTTACAATCTAGTAAACATATTAATTATCTTAAATGAAGAAAAGCTTATTTACTTATACAAAAAAAAGATCATTTAACGGAAAAAGGGTTAGATAAAATAAGAAAATTCAAAATTTCTATGAATAGAAATTCAGTATAAGATAGAGTCCTAACAAAGATGTAAATCTTTGAGTATTAATTATAATAGATCTAGACATTAAGTTAAACTTCCTAATATTAGTAGGACTAACTCTATGTTTTATTTACGACTATTAAATTAATCAAAATTAATGTTATATATTAATCGTGCCAGCTTTCGGTATAATTAGTACAACTATCTCAACTAATTCAAATAAACCAATATTTGGGTACATAGGAATGGTCAATTGGCCTACGTTAATTAATAATTACGTAAAACCCCTCTATATGCTGGGAACCTCTAACATCTTAAATACTAGAAATAATAAGTATTTCAGTGAAAATTTTAAGGATATTACAATGAGCAATCAGCAGGTAAATAAATTTATATTGTTTATAAAGGAGATTACTCTCTTTATATATTTTATTTTTTATAACCTCAGAGACTACACGAGGGGAATCTTTCAATCTGAAAGATTAAGATATAGTCCAATATTTTATAAAAGTACTCGAAGATCGTTTAATAATGCAGTACCTGTAAATAAAGTATTTAAAAGAAATTACTCTATTGATAATCGTTTACATAAACTAGATCCTAATTGGGTGACAGGATTTGTAGACGCTGAGGGTTGTTTTTCTACAATAATAGAAGTATCTGAGGATCTAAAACGAAAAGTTAGAGTTTCCTTTGAAATAAATTTACACGAAAAAGATGAACAAATCTTGGTAAGTATTAAGTCTTTTTTTGGTGTAGGACAAGTATATAACAGATCAGATAAAAAAATTTCTATATACAGAGTAACTAATGTAAACTACATAAAAGATAATATAATACCTCATTTTATAGAGTACCCTCTTATGAGTAAAAAAGCTCTAGATTTTTTATTATGATCAAAGGTTATAGAAATTATTCTGAACAAAGAGCATCTAAGTGAGGAAGGATTTTTAAAAGTACTTTCTTATTATGCATATATAAACACTGGAGTGTCCAAAAAGGTTCAAAAATACTATCCTAATATTATACCTGCGGATAAACCGGATACGTTTTTACCTGAAACTTTGCATCCTCAGTGAGTATCTGGATTTGTAGCGGGGGATGGAGGGTTTTCTATTTACATTAGATCTGCTAAGGATTATGTAATCTCAGAAAAAGTATCTTGTAGATTTCACATTGCTCAACACATTAGAGACTTAGAGCTAATGAAATTATTCATAAAATTTTTTGATTGTGGTTCTGTAGGAGTAAGATCTAATAAAGCTACACCTAGATGTGACTTTTACGTACAAGATTTTTTTCTTATAGTAGAAAAAATCTTACCTCATTTTGATACTTATCCGTTATTAAATTTAAAACAGCAAGATTATCTTTGTTTTAAAGAATGTGTATCTATTATTAAGTCGAAAACCCATTTAACTCGTGAAGGTTTAAATAAAATTAAAAGTTTAAACTTAGAGATGAATTCTAATAGGTTAAAATAATACTTTATTTACGTAAAATATCGCTATGCTATGATGTCTATAGGAATACTAGGATTTATAGTATGAAGTTGTGTTATGGCTTCACCCTATAGTGATATAGGGAGTACAATTAATTTCGCTATATGCTGGAACAGTTTAGTGCTAATTAGTACCTTGTATGGTAAAAATCTAATTAGCTATACTCAATCAGCAGACAATCTGTCCCTGTATTCCTTAAAGGATAACAAACAGAGTGTCTCAGAGACTACACGCGAAACATCTTTTAAATTTTCCGCATTTCATATTTATTATAATACATTATTTAAAAATAAAGACCCTTTATCTGATGAATGATTAACTTGATTTATTGGGTTTGCAGAGGGGGATGGAGCTATTCAAACCTACGATGAGGGTAAAAGAGTTCGTTTTGTTCTTACTCAAAAAGAAAGTGATATACTTCATAAAATACAATTTAAATTTAACATAGGTGTTGTTAAACATTTTCCTCAAGGAAAGAGTGGAAAAAATAATGATTTTTATAGATGAATGGTAGATAACCCTTCACATATTTTACTTTTAGCTTTATTATTTAATGGTAATATAGCTCAAAGCCATAGAATTAAACAATTAGCTCTATGAGTTAATGCTTTAAATAATCGTTTTGGTTCTGAAACTATAAAGTTAAATAATACTCCTGTTCCAGTTACATTACAGGATGGTTGATTATCAGGGTTTACTGATGCTGAAGGATGCTTTAATGTATCTATTACAGCTAACTCTAGATATACATTAGGTCATGTTATAAAAATGCGTTATATATTAGATCAAAAAGATGGTGTTATACTAAATAAAGTATACGAATTATTTGGATTTGGTAAAGTAACATTAAGATCTGGAACTAAGGATGTTTATCGTTATACAGCTACCGGATTTAAAGCATTGCATGATGTGATAGTATACTTTAAATTATTTCCATTACAAACTAAAAAAGCTTTTTCTTTTGAAAAATGATTAATTGTTCATAACCAAGTGTATAATAAATTACATTTAACTGATGAAGGATTATCACAAGTAAGAACTCTGCAAAAACAAATTAATTTAAATAATAGTACGACAAATAAAGTAGGAGCGGCGCTAGAAAAAAAATAATTTATTATTTTTTTTTTAATCGCTACAAAGATGAAGATATAGTCCGACACTTCTTGTGAAAGAAGCATACAGAGCTAGCACCTTGTATGGGTAAATAAAAAAAAATATTTATTAACGGTTTGGCATCACATGTACACAGTTGGATTAGACGTGGATAAACTTGTGTTCACGGTAAAAATCTTGCTATATGCTGGAAACTCTTGATTAAGTAGTCCACTCGTTTTTATAGCGTTAGGCACAATCTACTTATATTTAACAAGACAATCAGCAGGAAACTTTTTTTGTTTTAGTACAATGGCTAAGGCCGCTACTAAAAATACTTATAATAAATGATTTGAATTACCTAAAATATCTGAGCATGTCCCTATTCATAATAGTAATCTTAATGATGAAGAGCTTGGTTATTTTTTAGCTGGGTTAATAGAAGGTGATGGTTGATTCGGTAAGAAAGAACTACATATAGTGTTTTCCGAAAATGATTCATCTTTGGCTTACCTTATTAAAAAACGTATAGGTCACGGTAATATATATAAAATTAAAGATAAAAAAGCTGTGAGATATATTTGTAAAAATAAAGAAGGCTTATCTATTATTTTATCTTTAATTAATGGGAAATTTGTAAGTAATTATAAATATGAACAATTAATTAAACATAATTATAGTGAAGATTTTAATATTAATATATTACCTCCCTTAATGTCTTTATCTTTAGATAATTATTGATTGGCGGGTTTTACTCAAGCTGATGGATGTTTCCATATAAGTGTTGTAAAAAGTAAAACACACAAAGCTGGATATAGTATAAGATTAGAATTTTCTTTAAAGCAAAATGATGTATTACCTTTAAGATTATTATATAATGAATTAGAAATGGGTAATCTTTCTCAATATCATACAGGTGTATGATGTTATAAAAGTACAGGATATAAAACTGCAGCTCATTTAATTAATTACTTTGATAAATATAATATTTTTGCTGGTAAATATGTAGATTATATTAAATTTAGAAAAGTTTATATTATGATAACAGAGGGTAAACATTTAGAAGAGAAAGGTATCAAAAAAATTAAAAGTATTTCATCAAAAGGATCCTCAGAGACAAGCACGCAAGAAATTTAACATATTACGTTAAATTAAGATACTGTCCAAATTACTAAGTTCGACAAGAGCTTACTTTACAGCAGCTACATTAATAATAGCTGTACCTACAGGTATAAAAATATTCTCATGATTAGCTACTTGCTATGGAGGATCTATAAAAATGACACCTTCTATGTTATTCTCATTAGGTTTTGTATTTATGTTTACAATAGGAGGGTTAATAAAAAACCACTTAGCTCTCCCTTTAAAGATCGCTATATGCTGGGAACTTCTGACAATTATACTACTAGAATTATATTCAGTGACAATGTATAATTTTGAACAATCAGCAGGGAACCTACGGGTATTTAATGCTTTAGTAGGACCCTTAGAGACTACACGCGATCCTCGTAATATATTTACGAGAAGATATAGTCCGTGAAATAAAAATGCATTAATAGGCTCCGCCTCTTCATTTAGTAACAATAGTTTTAATTCAAAAACTATTTATAGCTTACGTAACCATTACTCAACTTCTAGTAAAGAAGATAATACAAAAAATTTCGTAGCTTTAGCTGTATTCCCGCCGAAGGCGGGATACACTTCGTTAGTAGCACCACTAAAGATATATTCTCAATTTAAAGAGGATAGATCTTCTATTTTAAAAGAACAAAAAGATAAATCAGGGATTTACTGTTTAATAAATAACATAAACGGGCATTCTTATATAGGTAGTTCTATTAACTTAGCTTCTAGAATGAAAAATTATCTTAACAATACTTTCTTAAAAAGTAGACAAAATGCTAATATGCCCATTGTAAAAGCTTTACTTAAGTATGGTCAATCTAACTTTACTTTACTAATAGTGGAGTATGTAGAACCCCAGGTTTTAACTGTTAGAGAGACTTATTTTATAACATCTATATTGCCTTATTATAATGTATTAAAGCAAGGTTATTCTTCTTTAGGATATAAGCATACAGAAGAAACTAAACAATTATTATCAGAATTGGCTAGTAATAGAGTACATAGTGATACAACTAAAGGTTTAATAGCTAAAGCTTTAACAGGTGAAAATAACCCTTTTTATAATAAAAGTCATTCTATGGAAAGTAAAGTAAGAATGATAGAAGCTAAATCAGCTTATCCTGTTTATATTTATGATTCCTTTAAAAATTTATTGGTTATTTTCCCTTCCGTTTCATCTTTAGCTCATTTAATTAAATCTAATCACTCTACTATTGTTGAGGCTATAAGAGAGCAAACTATATTTAGAGGTGAATGATATTTTACCAATATACCTTATAATATAAGTGATAATCCTTTAATATCTAATTGAACACATAAAGAATGTAAAGAATTAATATTAGATATTAATAATATGAGTCATATTAGAAAAGGAATATTTGTGTACGATACTAATAAAAATTTCATACGTAAGTATGAAGGAGTAACGGATGCACAAAGAGACTTAAATATTAGTCATAGTACAATTAAAAAATATGCTAAAATAGGGGGTTGTTATAATGGTTACATATTTAGTTATGAAAGATTAAATGATTAATGTATTTTATTCGGTTAAAAATTATAAATAGACCCATTAGGGGATCACTGACCTAATGAAACGACAGTGAGTGGTATATTACTATTTTTGGTTTCATTTATTTTATTAAATAAAAATATACTTAATGCTTTGGATAGATTAAGGGCTTCGCCTACTAACAAGGCCTTGAAAATATACGAAAATTTCTATAAAGATAGAAAAGATTTATATAAAGAGTTTAAAGAAGATAAAACAGGATATATTTACATGATAGTTAATAAATTGAATGGTAAATGTTATGTAGGAAGCTCAAGATCAATTAAAACTAGACTATATAACTATTTTAATTTGGCCTTGGCTGCTGCACAAAAAGGAAGACCTATTTCAAGTGCTATTATAAAATACGGGCTTGTTAATTTTGCTTTCATTGTTTTAGAGAAAGTAGATTTAAATGTACATAACTTAGAAGAAAGAGAAACTTTTTGGTAGTCCGTAGGACTCAGCACGCTCTCAATTAATTAAACCTGAATATAATGCAGTGAAGGAAGCAGCTAGAAATATAGGCGTCCCACATCTGCAAGACACTAAGTTAAGAATTTCAAAGAGTAGATCTTCAGCCTCTGTATATATTTACGATGAATTTAAAACACTGTTAGTTATAGTTCCTTCTTTAAGATCACTTGCAGTACAATTAGGAAGTTCTTCTATTAGTATAGCTTTAAAGAGAGCTATGGCAGATAAATCTTTATTTAGATCTTCTTGATATATATCCAATCAACTCTTTAATGAAAACGATAAACCTTTAATGGAGGTTGATTCTATTGAGTATATGAGTTTAATAGAAAAAATGAAGAGTCAAAAACATATTAGAAAAGCCATCTTTGTATTTAAAGATGGAGAATTTCATCCTTCGGCAAAAAATATGATGGAATACTGGCTGCAGCAAAAGCTTTAAATATTTCTCATGATACAATAAGATCTAATATTGAAAAAAATACTACGTACAATGGGTACTTATTTAGTTACCATAGAAGTAACTAATATAATTAAATCGAACACATACACGTGAGTGGTGTTGTGTTAGCTAATGCTTCACTTGATATAGCCTTCCACGATACTTATTATGTAGTTGCTCAAATGGGCCTGAATGGTATATCTTCTTTTAAGTGCTATTTTGCAACTGACTATATGCTGGAAACTGTATTATTTGCATATTGTTTACTATTTATTTATACGGCTTATCTTTATAAATTAGATGTTAGTAAGAATATTTTTCTTTTAAATAGTCAAAATAACAATATAGCAATAAGTTCTGAACTTATGAATACACAATCAGCAGAAAACTGAAAAGGATTCTCAGAGACTATACGTCAGTTACCTGATACTGAAGATTATAAATTTTGAAATTGATTTGCCGGTATAATAGATGGGGATGGAAATTTTGATATTAGAACAAATTCTACTAATAAACAAAGAGTTCTTAAACAAATCAGAATAAAATTACATAATAGAGATATTAGAATTTTAACACACATACAAAATTATTTACATATAGGTAGAATTAGAGCAGATAAAAATAAACCTTATTCAATATATATAGTATCTACAAAAGAAGAGATGAAATATATTTTAGAACATATTAATGGATTAATCAGACTTAAAGTACCAGGTTTTAAAGAAGCTTGTGCTTTATATAATCTAGATTATATTGAAGCTGATTATAATATAAAATTATATGATCCTTATTATGCAGGTTTAATAGATACTGACGGTTCTATAGTATTTAATTATGCTGGAAATAGAATAGAATGTAATTTGGAATTTGAATATAATGAATATTCTTCCAAGTTAAATTTTGATAATACTCTATTAAATTCTAAACCTACTATTATTAAACGTAAAAGATCAAACTCCTTATCCCAAAGGGATCAGCGCGCTTCGCTAGAAAAAGAATTCTCATCTATAACCTTTAAATTTCAAAATGTTAATAATATGTTATTTATATATGATTACTTTATGCATAATAGATTATATTCTGATATTAAATTTTACAGAGTAAGTAAAATTAAACCTTTCATAGAAATTAGGGGATATAAAACATCACCTAAAGGTAGTATAGAACATAAAATATACTCAGATTTCATGATTAATTGAATTAAATATAATAACCCTTTATGATATAAAGTACCTTTTGTTACCAAACATTTGGGGGTTAGCCCTAGTCCATCCATATCCCTTAGGGATCAGGAGGACGAGCAAGCTCCTGAAAATAAATAACATATTAATTACAGGTAAAGATATAGTCCACAATTTTATTAAATACTAAAAATAGCATTTCCACTACGTATTAAGTATGGGAGCTGTATTCGCAATGTTTGCTGGTTGATACTTCTGAATACCTAAAATATTAGGTTTAAATTATAACTTAAATTTAGCTAAAGTTCAATTCTGACTTTTATTCATAGGGGTTTTTCTAAAGGGAAGTACTTTTGTAATGAAGGATAGATTACATAGATGATTTTCTACAAAGCGTAGAAATTCTCAGTTTGATCCTAATCAAGGGTCGTTTGAATTATTTTTTGAAAATGTTAACAAAGAAAAAAGAAATATATATAAAGAATTAAGAAAAAAATCAGGTGTTTATTTGTTTATAAATAACATTACTAATGATTTATATATAGGTAGTAGCACAAATTTAACTAGCAGAATGGTTAGTTATTATTACTATACTAACTCACAAAAACCATCTAAGTTAGTTATAATTAGAGCTATGAAAAAATATGGTTTAGATAATTTTTCTTTGGCAATTATAGAATTATGTGAAAAAGATCTTTGTTTAATATTAGAACAAAAATGAATTGATCATTATACACCTAAATATAATGTTTTAACTGTAGCTGGCAATTCATTAGGTTACAAACATAGTATCGACACAATTACTAAATTAAAAGAAAAACTAAGCAAAGAGAATCATCCTAAGTTTGGTAGTGTGACTTCAACTGAGACAAAGAAAGCTATTAGTGACAGTATAAAGTATTTTTATACAGAAAATAGCCATCCAAGTAAAGGATTGAAAGGTTCATTAGCTCCTCAATATGGTATAGGAGGTAAATTCGTCTATTGTTATAATAGACAAGGTGAAGAATTGATTTTCCCTTCCATAAATGGAGCTAGACAACACTTCAAAGTTAGATGAACTCTTGTAAAAAATAATATTGATAAAAATGAATGAATAACTCTTAATGGTGAAGATTGATTAATACAATCTATCCCTAAACAAAATTAATTTGATTAGCCCCTCCCAATCCTTCTATATGCTGGAAACTCTCATAAAGCTTAAGTACTTATTAAATAAGTAAAAATCTTAAGTGTATCTAGACAATCAGCAGGAAACCAAAGTAACAACACATGTTATTAGTAGGATCCCCAGAGACTTCACGAAGGAGGTTATTTTAATTAATTAAAATAATCAATATATAGTCCACACAATATGTAATCTTACATTCTTCCCTCAACATTTCTTAGGTTTACAAGGAATGCCTAGAAGAATTAGTGATTATCCTGATGCTTTTGCAGGTTGAAATTTAATAAGTAGTATAGGTTCTATAGTAAGTGTAATAGCTGCATGATTATTCTTATATATTGTATATTCACAATTAGTAGAAGGAAAAGTGGCTTCTAGAAATCCTTGATTAACTCCAGGATTCTACACAGACGTATTACAAGCTAATTTAAATAGAAGCTACACTAGTTTAGAGTGAGGATTATCAAGCCCACCAAAACCTCATGCATTTGTAAGTCTACCTTTACAAAGCTAAAATCAGTACGTAGTACGCCGTACGCCTATTTATATCTAGCTTTTCATAACAAAGCAGTAACCATATTCCCGGCGAATATCCCCACTTCGTCGGGATTAGACGAATAAAAAAAAATATATTTTTTTAGAGCGGACTTCGTTCGCGCCGCCAGACGAAGTCTAGCGCCATATTCCCTCCGGGAATTCGGGAATTAGGGGGAGGCTAGCGAAGCTAGCCTCCCTGCCTACTCGCTGGGTATATTAACGCTACATAGTACGTATAATATTCCTAGCTTTATATAGCTTGCTAATTAGTTGTATAGCCTGCTTTTCGTATTACCTAATTCCCGAATTCCCGAATTAGGATACACTTCGTTAGGGGTACACTTCGTTAGGGAATCGGGCAAGGCCGATTCCTCGTATACATGAAAAGCTAGATTTAAGTCTCATTAGCTCAATGGCAGAGCAGAATACTTCTAATATTTAGATCTTAGTTCGAGTCTAAGATGAGATAGGTATAGAGAAATCTATATTATAAAGATAATAAGTAGTCTATTAAATCAATAAAGAAAATTTTTTTATCGGCTATTTTTGCTTCTAGATCATAATATTTAATATCTAGCTTAGCTGGCTTAGCTAAAGCTATAAAGCTAAAGCACGAATTATAGAAGGAGGGTACGACTTCGTATAAATAGGAGTACGCTTAGATATAAAAAAAAAAATAGCCAGCTAAAGCTACTCTTTTGTGTGCGCGTAGGCTGGGACTATTCGTGGAGAGCATCTTCGCCCTCGAGTAAGGGGTCGGTAGTCCTACGGACCAGGAAGCTCGATTCGTTCCACTAACGAAGTGTATGAATGCCACCCTATTTTTTTACTAGTATTCCCTCCTGATCCCTAGCTTGCGTAGCAAGCTCGGGATATGGATGGGAGAGACTTCGTCTACGCAAGCTCGCCTAGAACAAAGTTCCTCCTTGCCATAAACTAAACGTATTAGATTATTCTATAAATAGTTTAATATATAGTATATAAGAGCTAGCTAGAACGAAGTCCGCTCTTATATACTTTTTATTTACCTACGAGTGACGCGTTGTGCACGTATTATAATTAAATTACAACAATAAAAAATATGAAGGCAAAAGCCCTAAAATTAATTAATCTTTTAACATATAAAGATATAGATATACCTAGACCTCATGTCTTTGTGAATCTTCCGTTAAAAAGTACGGTTTCACCGGTAGAGCTTACAGATATAACTTTAAAGATTAATGAACTATTACCTCAACTTTCTGATTTTATAAGTCAATTTCACAGTATCATCTTGACTAATAATATAAATGTTATAACAGATGCAGGCGGTAATATGTCATTAGATGTTCCTGGTACTATGTCGGACACTGATGCAGATAAATTTAGTAGAAGAATAAGTATTATTGATCGTTTAATAACAACACGTGGTCAAGAAATAAATGATTTATTACAGAAAGGATTAGAAATAGAAGGTAAATTAAAGAAAGAAAATGTTAACTATACTTCGCAAATATTAGATAAAGTCAATGAATTTAAGAGATTAAATGCTTCTTATAAACATTAATAGCTCTAACTTTAGCTTTATTCTTCTGTTATTTATCTAGTAGACGAAGTCTAGAGCTACGCCCTAGACTATTCCATCCTTCGGAGGAATTAGCAAGCTCTAGACTTCGTCTACTCCTCCCCCTAATTCCCGAATTCCCGAATTCCCTAATTCCCTAATTCCCTATTCCCTATTCCCGGCTAGCCGGGAATAGCTAATTCCCTATTCCCGGCAGCTACGCAGCCGGGAATAGGGAATCGGGAATCGGGAATGGGGAATCGGGAATCGGGAATATGGCTACTGCTTCGTACACTAATTTAGTATTATTAATATTATAAGATTAAACAAAACAAAATAAAACATAGCTAGCTTACTATATTTATGCTTAGCTTATTTCTAGTTTGATATTTCATATCCCTACGGGATCAGAAATTAGCAAGCTCTATTTAGGGACGAGCATGCGCCGTATTTTCGAGCTTGCGGATCCCGAGCTTCGCCCCCGGAGGGAGAGACTTCGTCTACAGCAAGCTCGGGATATGGATATGAAAATCGCCAACGGCGCTAGCTCGCAATCTAGAAAAATTTTTAGTGGTTTCTGACTCCTAATCCCGGAGGGATATTGAGCCGGAATTAGGGGAGGGGTAATATTCGTTACACGGAGAGACTTCGTCTACGCAAGCTCTAAAATAAATAACTTTATTTTAGAGCTTGCGGATCCCTGCGTAGCTGGGATATTACTCCTTCCTGCCTCCTACTAGCTATAGAAATCTGCCTAGTGAGTTAGCACACATTAACAAAGAAAGATGTAGTGCTTCCTTCGGAGCACTAGCAAATAAAAAAAAAAATGAATTATTCTCCTACTATTATTTCAATAATTGAAAATATAATATTAATGTTACCCGCTTTATTAGTGGTAGCTTATGTAACTGTAGCGGAAAGAAAAACTATGGCAAGTATGCAAAGAAGACTTGGTCCTAACGCAGTAGGATATTACGGTCTTTTACAGGCATTTGCAGATGCTTTAAAATTAATCTTAAAAGAATATGTAGCTCCTACACAAGCTAATTTAATACTATTTTTCTTAGGACCTATAGTGACATTAATATTTGCTTTATTAGGTTATGCAGTTATTCCTTACGGTCCTGGACTATCATTAGGGGATATGGAATTAGGAATATTGTATATGTTAGCTGTTTCAGGTTTAGCTACTTATGGAATTTTATTAGCCGGGTGAAGTGCTAATAGTAAGTATGCTTTCTTAGGATCTTTAAGAAGTACAGCTCAATTAATTAGTTATGAATTAGTGTTAAGTTCTGTATTATTAATAATAATAATGATAACAAATAGCTTAAATTTAAATATAAATGTACAATTCCAAAAAATAGTATGATTAGCTTTACCTCTATTCTGTATATTAATAATATTCTTTATAGGTTCTGTGGCAGAGACTAATCGTGCACCATTTGATTTAGCAGAGGCTGAATCTGAATTGGTAAGTGGATTTATGACAGAACACGCTGCAGTAATATTTGTCTTTTTCTTCTTAGCTGAATATGCTAGTATTGTATTAATGTGTATATTTACTAGTATTTTATTTTTAGGTGGTTATTTATTAGAATTTGACATTGTATATTGATTTGACTTATTAAATTATATATATGCATATATTTTCGATATAAACTGAATTACATCTTTAGAATATTTTAAATTAAGAGGAATTTTGACTAGTTCTTCTGTAGATGGCTTTTTACATAGTATAACTTTAGGTATAAAAAGCTCAATAATGGTATTTATATTTATCTGGGTAAGAGCTTCATTCCCTAGAATACGTTTTGACCAGTTAATGTCATTCTGTTGAACTGTGTTATTACCTATTTTATTTGCTTTTATAATATTAATTCCTTGTTTATTATATATATTCGGAATAACTGTAGTAAATGTGAACATGTTTTAGTAATTTTAGTAATTTTAGAGCCTGCTGATTCCCGCCTTCGGCGGGAATAACGTAGAAAAAAATACTGCATAGTCCTCCGGACTCAAGAAGAATATAGTCCTCCGGACTCAGCAAACACATAGAGTTAATCCATATTCCCGATTCCCGGCGTAGCCTCCCACTGGGTGGCATTCTTCAGGGGGGGGGCGAAGCTCGGGAATATGGATGGTATTATATATAAGCGTTCTACCAATATTATTGTTTGCTAGGCTATTCCCGATTCCCGATCCCATATTCCCGAGCTTCGCCCCCTAGTCCTACGGACCAGCAAGCTCGGGGGGCGAAGCTCGGGAATATGGATAAGTGCATAGCAGCAAGCTAAGGCAGGAATAGTGGAGGTAGAACAAGCAGCTACTGCTGTATTAACTCTTTATGATAAAGAGTATCAATAGCATACTCTTTATCATAAAGGCCATGAGACACATGTATATAGGCGGACATAGTAAATTATTTGAAGAGCAATAAATATCAATCTTCAACATATGTTATTATCCTCGTTAATTATTACACCTCTACTAGGGACAATGGTTGTAGCTAGTTCAGGATCATATAAAAATTCAGAGTTATTTACTAAAACGATTGCGCTTACTACTAGTGTTATAAATTTAATTATATCATTAGTTATGTTTATTTTATTTAATAACAGTACTAATCAATTTCAATTTGTACAAGAACACTACAATGTACAACTATTCGACATTTACTTGGGTGTAGATGGTATCTCTATATATTTTATATTATTGACTACAATAATAATGCCTATAGCATTATTATCTAATTGAGATTCTATAAAAGAAAATGTAAAATCTTATTTAATAATTATGTTATTATTAGAAACATTATTATTAGCAGTTTTTATGAGCTTAGACATAATGTCATTCTATATATTCTTTGAATCTATATTACCTCCTTTATTTATATTAATAGGTTTATATGGATCAGATAATAAAGTAAGTGCGAGCTACTATTTATTTTTATATACGCTGTGAGGTTCTTTGTTTTTACTACTGTCGATTTTAAGTACATCTTCTATAATGGGTAGTACAGATTTTGATACTTTATTTAAACTAAATTTTGAATATAAAACTCAAATATTCTTATTTATAGGAATATTTATATCATTTGCTGTAAAAACTCCTACAATATTTTTAAACAATTGATTATTAAAAGCTCACGTTGAATCTCCTTTAGGTGGAAGTATTGTATTAGCCGCAATAGTATTAAAATTAAGTCTATACGGTGTATTTAGATTAATATTACCTATATTACCTAAAGCTTCTTTAGATTATACTTTTGTTGTATTTACTATAGCGGTAATTACAATTATATATGCTAGTTTTAGTACACTAAGAACAACAGATGTAAAAGAACTAATAGCATATAGTTCAGTCTGTCACGCTTCAGTTTATTTAATAGGAGTATTTAGTAATACTATGCAAGGATTAGAAGGAAGTGTGATATTAGGTTTAGCCCATGGGTTTGTGTCAAGTGGTTTATTTATATGTGCAGGTGGAATATTATACGATAGAACAGGTACTAGACTTATATATTTTTATAGAGGAATTACTCAATTAATGCCTATATTTGCTATATTATTCTTTATATTAGCTTTAGGTAATTGTGGTGCTCCATTAACTTTAAATTTTGTAGGTGAATTTATGTCACTTTATAGTATAATAGAAAGATTACCTGTATTAGGTGTTTTCGCTTGTTCTTCTGTAGTATTTTCTGCAGCCTACACTATATATATGTTTAATAGAATATCTTTCGGAGGTTCTTTCACTAGATTTATAGAAGAAAGTATATACGATGTAAATAAAAGAGAATTTATTTTATTATTTATATTAGTATTATTTACAGTTGTATTGGGTGTATATCCTTCTTTAATTTTAAACGTATTAGATTATTCTATGAATAGTTTAATATATAGTATATAAGGTTAGCTTTAGCAAACCTATAGCCAAGCTAGCTAGAACGAAGTCCGCTCTTATATACTTTTTATTTACCTACGAGTGACGCGTTGTGCACGTATTATAATTATCATAATCAAAATTAATATGCCACAATTAGTACCTTTTTATTATATGAATGAAGTAGTATTTGCTTTTGCTATAATAGTATTTATTCTATACGTATTATCTAAATACATATTACCAAGAATAGTGCGTTTATTCTTATCACGTATGTTTATTAATAAAATATAATATATATTAAGGGGAGGAGGGCGCTAGCTCTTCATAGAAGGCTATACATATCTCGCTCTTAGCTAGCTTACAGCTAAAGCTAAAAGCTAGCAAGCTCATACCTATTTTGCCAATATTTAGCTTTTTAAAGATTTATATATTATAGTAGTAATAATACTACTAGATGTTTTCTATAGAAAAACAAAATTTATTCTTTGCGCAAGCTAAAGAAATAAGAAGTCCTTTAGATCAATTTGAAATAAGAGACATATTAAATTTAGAAGTTTTAGGTGGTAACTTACATCTATCTTTAACTAACATAGGATTATATTTAACAATAGGAGCTTTAATTATATTAGTTTTAAGTATAGTTTCAACTAACTATAATAAATTAGTTAGTAATAACTGATCAATAGCTCAAGAATCATTATACGTAACTATACATAATATAGTTACAAATCAAATAAACCCTAAAAATGGTCAAATTTATTTCCCATTTATATATACTTTATTTATATTTATATTAATAAATAATTTAATGGGTATGGTTAACAGGAGCCTTTATATTTTATCATTATTTATCTCAAACATGTTTGAAGTATCAGGATTACATAGTAAACCTATATTTCAAGTACAATCATATTCTTCTCTTAACTCTGACTCTCAGCCAGATACACAAATAAACATATCTAAGGATAGTCCTAGATATAGTTTTAACAATAAAAACACCTTCTACCTTAATCCTGATTATCTTACAGGGTTTGTAGATGGAGAAGGTTGTTTCTCGCTTTCTATATTTAAAAAAGACAGAAGCTTAACTGGTTGACAAGTTAAGCCTATCTTTAGTATATCTTTACATAATAAAGATATTAAATTATTAGAAGCTATTCAAAGAACTTTTAAAACAGGAAAGATCTATAAACATGGAGTTGATTCTATGCAATATCGTGTAAGTTCTTTAAAGAATTTACAAATAATCACAGATCATTTTGATAGTTATCCTTTAATATCTCAAAAGAGAGCTGATTATCTTTTATTTAAGCAAGCTATAGCTATAATAAAGAATAAAGAGCATTTATCTCTAAAGGGTATATTGAAGTTAGTAGGAATTAAAGCTTCATTAAACTGAGGTCTATCAGATAAGTTTAAAGAGAGTTTCCCTACTGCAAAAGCAGTAGTGAGACCTTCAGTAAGATATAACACTTTAAATGTTAAGATTAAAAACTTAAATTGAATTAGAGGATTTATAGACGCTGAAGGAAGTTTCCAAGTTATAACTCAAAATAATAGAAATGTTAGTTTAAGATTTTCATTGACTCAACATATTAAAGATGAAGAGTTGTTAAAGGATATAACTACTTATCTAAACTGTGGTAGATATTACAAATCACCAGGACGTGATGAAGGTCAATACTTAGTAACAATCTTTTCAGATATAAATGATAAGCTAATACCTTTCTTAAACGAATATCCATTATTAGGTATTAAACAATATGATTACTTAGATTTTGCACAAATAGCCGAACTAATAAAATCTAAAGCCGATTTAACGGATGAAGGATTAGAAAAGATAAAGTTAATTCAAAGTAATATGAATAGAAAGAGAATAACAATAGAAGAATAGATAAATGTTTAGATAATTCTAATATCATAGATAAATAATAATAATAATAAAATATAATAAATTTCACTATATGCTGGAAACTTCTAATGCCTTTAGGTACCAATACTGGTGAAAATCTTAAAGGATGAAACAATGAACTATCAGCAGGAAACCAAAATAACAAGCGATAAAAAAAAATAGGCGTATCCCCACTTCGTCGGGATAGACGAAGTCTCAGCAGGCTAGGCAAAGCTGCTCTATTTATTTTTTTTTTCTGCCTCGTTATGAGTAGGATCCTCAGAGACTACGTGTGAAAGATCACTTAACACAGTTTTAAAATAACAACTAAGTGATTAAGATATAGTCCACCGCGGTAAGTCTATAAGACTTACTGTATTGTCCATACAGCTTTGCTTCTACAGCCCATTTTGCGTTAACATTTGCTCTTAGTTTCACAATAGTATTAGGTGCAACTATATTAGGATTCCAAAAACATGGTTTAAAATTCTTTTCTTTATTAGTACCTGCTGGTTGTCCTTTAGCACTTTTACCTTTATTAGTGACTATCGAGTTCATATCATATCTAGCGAGAAACGTTTCATTAGGTCTTAGATTAGCCGCGAATATCACTGCGGGACATATGCTATTAAGCATCTTGAGTGGGTTTGTTTATAATATAATGAATTCAGGATTTATCTTCTTTATTTTAGGATTAATACCTTTATTATTTATTATAGCATTCTCAGGTCTTGAATTAGCTATAGCCTTTATCCAAGCGCAAGTGTTCGTGGTATTATCAAGTTCTTATATAAAAGACGGATTAGATTTACATTAAGCTGTACGAGTTTAGTATAAGAAAAATATCAATGTATTTAGCATAGCAGTTTATTAAATTAAATTGTGAGGGTGGGATGGATTTGTTACTTCGTAACAAGGGGCATAAATATAAAATATCATCTTTAAAGGTGTAAATACCTTGCCAGAAATGTATCTTTAGGTCTTAGATTAGCAGCTGGTCACATGTTATTAAGCATATTAAGTGGTTTTGTTTATAATATAATGAATTCTGGTTTTATATTCTTCATTTTAGGATTAATACCTTTATTATTTATTATAGCCTTTTCAGGTTTAGAGTTAGCAATAGCCTTCATCCAGGCGCAGGTGTTCGTGGTACTATCTAGTTCTTATATAAAAGACGGATTAGATTTACATTAATATTTGTAGCGATAGACGAAGTCTCTCCCTATCCGAAGGATATGCTGGCTAGGCTGATTTCGAAGAAATATGCCTATATAAAAAAAAAGATAAAAATTTAGTATTTTCGAGCTTGCGCTAGCTTGCGTACCGAAGGATATGAAAATCTGCAAGCTCTTACGAGCTTGCTGATTCCCGGCTACGTCGGGAATAGGAAATCGCGCTAGCTCGAGACTTCGTCTACCGTAGGGTGAGACTTCGTCTACGCAAGCTCTCTATAAAAAAAAATATATTTTTTTTTTACTCGTTCGCCCCCTCCGAAAATACCAGAGGAGGGAACTTCGTTCGGGCTAAAAATATCGAAGAAAGAGTAGGCAGGAGTTCCAAAAGCTCCACTAGACTATTCCTACGAATATTTTTAGTAGTCCTACGGACTCAGCAAGCTAGAGCTTGCTAGTACTAATCCGGCTCCGCCGGATATGTACTACGAAAAAAATCCAGCAATAAAAAAAATAAAGAACTTTATTTTTTTTATTTTTACTAGACTTCGTCTACTCGCCCCCCAGGGGCTATTCGTTATTAGTACTAAGTGTTTATATTGAGGAAAGTTATAAGAACAATAACAATTTATCCTGAAGGCGCTATTCGTTTCAGGAATTAGCACCCAGGAAATTAATAAAAGTTATATGATGTATAGGAAGAAAATAATACAAAATTATTTATATAATTTATATGAAAAACCGCGAGCAACTAGCATTTTATAGAAAATTATCTGTTTTAGTAAAATTCACAGTAAATAGCTTATATGTTTTTACCTTAGTCAATGGATTTAGATCCATTAGTGATATATGAATAGTTCTATATCCGAAAAAAAAGTAAAAGTAAAAGTTGAGTTTGGTGATGGCTCTGATTGAATGCTGTCCAAGTGCTTGACACATGCTAATCGTACGTTTTAATTGATAAATTAAAAAGTGGTGTACAGGTGAGTATAATGATATTCTTCGCCGGCCTTAAAGTGGAGGTAAATCCTTCATAATAAATAAAGGAAAGATATAATAAAAAAAAATTAGGGTATAGACAAGGACAAGTGTTGAGGGGGGAAAACCCTCAGCAAGTTGACTCCCTTATATATTTTTTTTTGCTCTTTTTTTTCTGCTTTAAGAGGATAATAAATATCTTCGAGATAGGTAGTAGTTAAGGTGATGACTTAACTAGCCTTAAACTCTCGTAGTCGAATCTGAAAGGTTGATCGACCACATTGGGTCTGAAAAAACCCCAATGCAAGTTAGTACAGCAGTGAGGAATCTTGGTCAATGGCCTAACGGCTGAACTGGCAACTTGGAGAAGTGGCAAGTCTTCCAGTATGGGGAGCAAACAGCTATGGGTCAAGCCCGATACCTTTAAGAGAAGTCTTATTGTGAGGGCGAGTTGTATAACACCATAGGGCTGGCCGTCCCATATGAAAAGATTTTATTAGAATTGAATGAAACTTTGTTTATATATTGATAATGACAGTATATATATCGTGTCTTGACTAATTGCGTGCCAGCAGTCGCGGTAATACGTAAGAGACTAGTGTTATTCATCTTAATTAGGTTTAAAGGGTACCCAGACGGTCTATATAGCTTATAAAATGTTAGTATAAGACTAGAGTTTTATGTAAGAGGGCAGTACTTGAGGAGGAGAGATGAAATTTCGTGATACCAAAGGGACTCTGTAAAGGCGAAGGCAGCCCTCTATGTAAAAACTGACGTTGAAGGACGAAGGCACAGAGAACAAACAGGATTAGATACCCAAGTAGTCTTTGCAGTAAATGATGAATGCCATAGGTTAGATCTATATTTCTATTATAATAATACATTTCTATTATTTATTCTAAAACGCATTCCTTATATAGCTTCGCGCTATAATATATTTTATATATAGTGCAGCAGAAATTAGAAATTTTTGTATCTGGTCTATAAATGAAAGTGTAAGCATTTCACCTCAAGAGTAATGTGGCAACGCAGGAACTGAAATCACTAGACCGTTTCTGACACCAGTAGTGAAGTATGTTGTTTAATTCGATGATCCACGAAAAACCTTACCACAATTTGAATAATTTTATTACAGGAGTTGCACGGCTGTTTCCAGTTAATGTTGTGAAACTGTGGTTTCCATGAAATTAACGTAATCCCTGGCTTTATTTTTTTTATTTACGATAAAGCATTCAGTCCTGGAAATTTGGAAAGAAAAAGGGGACAAAGACAAGTCATCATGGCCTTGATATTGTGGGCTATAGACGTGCCACATATACCTAAACAAAGAGATGCGAAAATGTGAATTTAAGCTAATCTCAAAAAATAGGATATAAATTTTAAGGATTGTAGTCTGAAATTCGACTATATGAATAAGTAATTACTAGTAATCGTGAATCACCATGTCACGGTGAATAGACCTTGGATTGGTACTAACCACTCGTCACATGCTGAAAGGGGCATGCGCAATAAGTTTGCTTTCTTAGTAACAAGTAAAAAAAACAAATAGGTTTTATATATTCTTTTATTGGGAATCTTCGTATGCGTGGCTCTAATTAGTGTTAAGTCGAAATACGGTTCGGGTAGTGGAAGTTGCCCGGGATTAATTAATATTAACCATAAATATATATAATATAAGCGCAAGCATGAAAAAAAAATCTCTTTTTTTTTCCGAGCTAGCGCCTATATAAAGGAGGGTTCCTTTATTGGTAAGAAGGGTTGAGCTGTAAACTCAATAGCTATTGCTTTTAAGAGTTCGAATCTCTTGTCTCCTAGAATTAGTAACTTAATTAGGTAAAGGACTTCCTTGTCACGGAAGTAGATGTCGGTTCGATTCTGATCTAATTCGTATAGTAGCATACATAGCATACATAGCAGCTAGCTTGCTTTTATAGAGAAGTGCTAGCTTTTAGCTTGCACTATTACTGCGAGGCAAACGAGAGGTAAGGCTAGCTTCGCTAGCCCTTTCGGAGCTAATGCAGGAAAAGTTTCCATAGGTAGGGTAAGATATTTGCTAAGTATTATGTTTTATACATTTAGGTGTTCGAATCACCTCTTTTCCGTAGTCTCCATGCGAGCTTCGCTCGTATATGGGCTAGCGAAGCTAGCCTCTTTATTTTTTTTTATTGCTTGAGCCTCTATAGCTCAACGGTAGAGCATAATACTGTTAATATTATGATAGATGTTCGATTCATCTTAGGGGCTTTTAACTTGTGTACAAAACTACAAGATTTATAATATATAATATATATGACAAATTTAATAAGAAGTAATTTTCAGGATCATCCATTCCATTTAGTGTCACCATCTCCTTGACCACTGTATACAAGTATTGCTTTATTTACAGTAACAGTGAATGGAGCATTATCAATGCACTTATTTAGCAACAGCTATATAGTGTTTTACTTATCATTAATTACATTAGTAGCATCTATGGCTTTCTGATTTAGAGATATAATAGCAGAGGGTAAACTTAAATTAAATACTATAGTCCTTCGGACTCAGCAAGCTCTAAATTATTATTTGAATATTGCACAAAAAATTCCTTCTATCCATTTAGAAGAGGCTTTATATACATATAGAAATAAAAACAATACTACAATTTTCACTAATAATAATAACTTAGGTTATTATTTAGCAGGTCTTTTAGAAGGAGACGGTTCCATTTCTCTTCCTTCGACCAATACTGGAGTTACAAGTTTAAATAGAGTACTTAATCCTAGAATAGTATTTACTTCCCATATTAATAATATAGGTATGTATTCATTTATACAATCAGAATTAGGTAATATAGGACGTTTTCAAGGCGCTAGCTCTTCAGGAGAAAATATTCTTCGTTATATTATTGGAGATATAGAAAGTATTATTCTTTTTATAAATTTAGTACACGGAAAACTTAGAACACCAAAAAACCAGAGATTTAATGATTTAATCAATTTTATGAACAATAAATATGATTTAAATATATCGGAAAGTTTATTAGATAATTCTAGCTTTACAGATAATAGTTGATTCTCCGGTTTTAGTGAAGCAGATGGACATTTCGGAATTAAATATGTAGGGGGCAGAGCTTGCGCAGCGATTTTCGCGGCTCCTAATCCCGCAGGGATATCGACGAAAATACGTAAACCTAAATCTGAAACCCGTAAAAGATCTGTAAGTGAAAATATTTCTTTGAAATTTAGATTAGATCAACGTTTATATGATAAAGCTACATCAACCTCGATGAAACCTTTTATGGAAAATTTAGCTTTATTTCTTAATGCTAATTTAAAAACATATAAAAATAATACCAATTCGGAAGTATTATCAGTTAGTATACAATCTATAAAAAATGTAAGTTTTCTTATAGATTATTTTAATAAATTTCCTTTAATAGGAGATAAACTTACTGATTTTAAAAAGTGAGAAATAGTATATAATATGATAATACTTAAACAACATCTTACTGAAGAAGGTAGATTGAAAATAAAAAATCTATTGGTTAAATAGAGCTCTAGACTTCGTCTAGCCTTAATAATAATAATTTAATGTATATGTGCTCTCTTTAAATTTAACAAATTGCTGGAAAATCCTAAAATTAGGCTAATCAGCAGGAAACTAAAAGACGGATAAATATCTTTTAGGGTCTTCAGAGACTAGACATTAAAAATTAATGCGTTAGTATTCCCTACCCCCTACGGGGCTTAAGGGAGAGACTTCTCCTTAGCCTGCGTACCCGAGACTTCTAATTTCGAATAAATATGTATTTCATATCCCTTACGGGATCAGAAATTAGAAGTGGGTCCGCCTGGGATATGTCCAGGCGGACCCACCACTCCGTCGTCGGCGGAGAGTACACTTCGTTAGGGGACTACAGCAAGCTCTCCTTTTAGGAATACTAACCCATTAATTAAGGTATAGTCCAAAAAATATAGAAATATATTTATAATATCTATCGACATATTTAGGAAATCATACATTATCAGTGCAAAAAGGATTAAATCTAGGAGTAATACTATTTATAGTATCTGAAGGTTTATTTTTTGTAGCTATCTTTTGAGCATTCTTCCATAGACAAAATGCATTGTGGATAAGAACCAAACTCCGGGGAAACCCTAAAGCTCTAATAACTAAGCTATCTGTCGAAAGACTTATAGTGGCCTCATTAAGGACTGAGGGTATAGTAACATCATTAGAGATTATTGGCTTAAGCCAATGAATGGGCTATCGCGGATCTAAATCAGATAGTTTTATATCTGTAAAAGAGCAACGAGCAGACGGTTCTTCAATATTTTCTAAATATTGTAAGGTGTGCTCTGAGAGCCAGGGAAACTTGGTTTTTATACATCAACAAAAAGATGTTAATACTGTTATATCTACTACTACTCATAGAGTACGTAGTAGATATACAAAAAATATTCTATGTGCTAGTAGCACGAATATCATTCAAAAATCTTTATTTTCTACCAATACCTATTCCCAATTCCCACAGGGAATTAGGGAATCGGTATTTAATACTTCACCTTTAACATTAAATCCTAATTATGTAACAGGGTTTACTGATGGAGAAGGATGTTTTTTTGTAGGGATTAATCAAGACGTAAAATTTAAAACTGGTTACAGAGTAAAAGCTACGTTTCAAATAGGTCTTCATGAAAAAGATCTCGCTCTGTTGGAACAAATAAGATTATTCTTTGGGGTAGGTAAAGTTACTAAGTTGGGAGCAGAATCTGTTCAATACAGAGTATCAGGTCTAGATGATTTAAATACTATTATTTATCATTTTGATAACTACCCTTTACTAACTCGTAAACATTCTGATTATATCTTCTTTAAAGAAGTTATAAATTTAATGAAACAAGGTAAACATCTTACTTTAGAAGGTTTAAACAGGATAGTATCCATTAAATCTACACTAAATAATGGTGAATTATCTGACTCTTTAAATTTAGCCTTTCCAAATTTAAAACCAGCTTTGAGATCAGAAGTCCCAAGTAGAGATATGCAAGATTTACACTGATTAGCTGGTTTTACTGATGCTGAAGGATGTTTCTTCATAGCATTAAAGAAATCACCAGCGTCTAAACTAGGTGAAACTGCCTGATTAAGGTTTATTTTAACTCAACATAGTAGAGATAAAGAACTTTTGGAAAGTTTAATACAAACTTTGAATTGTGGTAGATACATAGTTAAACCAGACTGTGGTGAGTTTATAGTTGAAAAGTTTACAGATGTTAGGGATAAAATAATTCCAATATTTGAAAAGTTTAAATTGCGCCATGGGGGAGCCAAATCTTTAAATTATGAAGATTTTAAAAAGGCGGCACTTCTTATAGGTAATAAAGCTCATTTAACTAGAGAAGGGTTAGATGAAATAAAGAAAATAAAAGGTAGAATGAATAAACAAAGAAAAGCAGTATTAAATAAAGGTGTATAAAATTTAAATCCATATAAGTATACTTATGTTACTATGTAGCATAAGTATACAAATAAATAAAAAATGAGTGCATTAACACCTACTGTAGAATTAGGAGCTCAATGACCACCTATGGGTATAGAACCTGTAAACCCGTTTGAATTACCATTACTTAATACAGTAATTTTATTATCTAGTGGAGCAACTATTACTTATGCGCACCACTCATTAATAAAAGGAGAAAGAAAAGGAGCTTTATATGGTTCTATCTTTACAGTTCTATTAGCTTTAATATTCACTTTCTTTCAAGGGGTAGAATATAGCGTTTCTTCATTTACTATTAGTGACGGTGTATTTGGTACATGTTTCTTCTTCGGTACTGGGTTCCATGGCTTCCACGTTATTATAGGTACAATATTCTTATCAGTGGCTTTATGAAGAATATATTCATACCATTTAACAGACCATCATCATCTTGGTTATGAAGCTGGAATATTATATTGACATTTTGTAGATGTAGTTTGACTATTCCTATACGTAACAATGTATTACTGAGGAAGTTAGTTTTAATCTATAGATATTAATTTAATAAAAAAATATATATAATTTATTACACTTCTAATTTCGAAGAAATACAGCAAGCTCGACATAAGTTATATATATAAAGATTTAATGGTATAAGGGGGTTCGATTCCCCCAAGATCTTAGAATTAGCTATGTAAAAACATGGCTTTAGTTACAAATCTAACAACATTAATTGTTATTCTTCTTTAAAAAATCCAGATAGAGCTTCTGGACTACTCATCAGCAAGCTCAAAATAATTTCTAATAGTTGAGTAGCTTTAGCTTGCGCAGCACAACGACTAAAAAGGTAGATTTTCTATCTTGCAAATTTTGTTGTATATTATATTACATATTATACAAATGATATAGTCTAAACAATAATGAGAATTATTGCTAATATTTTTTATTTGTACACGTTATTATAGGTACAATATTCTTATCAGTGGCTTTATGAAGAATATATTCATACCATTTAACAGACCATCATCATCTTGGTTATGAAGCTGGAATATTCTACTGACATTTCGTTGATGTAGTTTGACTTTTCTTATACGTATCTATGTATTATTGAGGTTCTTAATTTATTATACTGGAGGGACTATCCAGAAGAATGCCCCCCACTTCGTTGGGATAGACGAAGTCTCAGCAGGCTAAGGATAAGCTACTAGAAAAAAAATGTCTTTTTTTTTACTGCTGCTGAGACTTCGTCTATCCAAGGAGGCTAGCTTCGCTAGGGAGAGGCTCTCCCACATATTTACAGCCGATAAGTTTAAGTCTTAATTAAGGCGGTAATCTATTTTATATAGATAAATTTGATAAAATATTCTTCTGGACTACTCATCAGCAAGCTCGAGACTTCGTCTACCAGAAAAAAAAAAAATAAAGGGATAGGCTTCGCCTAGGCTTCGCCTATTCCTTATTTTTTTTTACTGCTCGAGACTTCGTCTACGCAGGAGCAAGCTCCAGGATTAGCACTAGCAAGATATAATTTTATTGCTATCCTAAATATTAGGTTAATATAAGTATAAAAAATACAATGTATTATCAACTTCTAGCTACACCTGAGATTTTCTCGAATGGATATTTAACAGGATCCTTAGATATAATTAGCATAACAGCTTTATTATGTGGTATTTTAATAATAATTAATAAAAACCCTATTGTTTCAGTAATATTTCTAATAGGTTTATTTGCAAATATATCAGTATATTTAATATTAATAGGTCTTACATTTATAGGTTTATCTTATTTAATTGTTTATATTGGGGCAGTTTCAATATTATTTTTATTTATATTAATGTTAATAAATATAAGAACAAGTGAATTACAAAGTAATAATAGAAATAGTGTATCTTTAGGTTTATTTATTACAATCCTGGCAAATTTTACTATATTCCAAATACTACCTTATTACATGGCGATATTAAATAATTACAGTAGTAAATTAAATACTATACTATATTATTTACCTTGAAATAAATTTAGCGATATTTTAAATTATATTAATAAAAACATAGACATTACAAATGCGAATATTATGTTTGTATCAAGTAATAGTTGAGATAATAATATGGCTGAAACAGGGCATACAGCAACTATAGGGCATATATTATATACAAGTCACAATATGTGAATATTTATGGCTAGTTTTATATTATTATTAGCGATGACTGGTGCTATAATAATTACTATTAAAAACGAGAAGGCGATTCAGTAGTATTCCATATCCCTTTGGTTAGACGAAGTCTCAGCGAGCTAAGGAATCAGCAAGCTCCGACCCCTGCCAAGCAGCATTGCACAAAATTACTATCCTCCGGATTAGGCGATACTTCGTCTACGCCGACTTAATAAAAGATTAAGTATTTCATAGCAAGCTCTATTCCCTGACCCCCTACGGGGGTAGGGAATTAGAGCCTGCTGTAGACGAAGTCTCTCCCTATTTCTTCGAAATTAGAGCTTGCATATTTCAGAGCTCGCGCCCCCCCTTCGGCGGGATCAGAAATCAGTACACTTCGTTAGGGAATAAGTAGTATTTCATAGCAGTATTTTTTCTGTGCTTCTGTGCGAAGCATACAGAAAAAAATTACTAAAATACTGCATATCCCTACGGGATCAGAAATCAGCGATGGACTTCGTTCTAGCGAAGCTAGCCCTAGTAAAAAATTCATCCGCTTTCGGTATTGCCTATTCCCTCCGAAGGATGGGATAAAAAAAAAATATATTTTTTTTTATCCCGGAGGGAATAGGCAATACCCTCTAGCAAGCTAATAGCAGGAAACGGATAAAGAAAAATTAGTTCAATGGTAGAGCGATTGTTTTACACACAATAAGTTGAAGGTTCAAATCCTTCATTTTTCAGTATTAAGGGTTAGAGGAGCAGCAGAGCTTGCGCCACTAATCCGAGGGTGAGAGGAAGAAAGTTCCTCTCACTTAAGAGGAACGCCAGCTGAGCGAGTTGGCTGATTATACCCTATAAGATTCCTTAACTTAAACGGTAGAGTGCATTTTTGATAAGAATGATATCAGCGTTCGATTCGCTGAGGAATTAAAGAGAATTGGCCGAGTGGTTTAAGGCGGTAAGCTTGAGTCTTATTAGGTTATATTCTAGCCGCATCCGTTCAAATCGGATATTCTCTGAAGAGTGTAGTTTAATTGGCAAAATAGGAAGCTTCAACCTTCAAATTCTTGGTTCAAGTCCAAGTACTCTTGTTTTTTTACGGATTAGGGCCGGCTTGGGTAGGCACTTCGTTTGGGACGAAGACTAGTTATGTTCGAATCATAATAATCCGATGAATTTTAGAAGTATTAGAGATAAAAAAATAAATAAATTTGTGGGTTCGGTAAAAAAAAATAAAGTTCTTTATTTTTTTTATTGCGCCCACTACATATAAGCAAGCATCGTGCTAGCTAAA